TTCTCTTATTCTATTATCTTGGGTAAAATAGTTAAAGGTAGTGCTTTTTGATTTGATTTAATTTTTTTATTAGATATTGTTATTTCTTTCATTGGACTCTCTTATTATTTTATTAAATTAAATTGTGTCATCTTATATTATTTCTTTAATTTCATTTTCTTATGTTTATTAGAATATTCTTTAATTTGATTATGTATGTTCTTGAATAGTAAAGTAAATTTAATTAAATAAAAGTATAGTATCTTATTTATTTTATTGTAAAATGAGAATATCTATCTTTCTTTATTAAAATGAAGATTTACTAAATTAGATTAGTGAGGATATTTATAAATATATTATTTAAAATATAAATATTAGTAGATTATAATAGAATAATGAGTTTAGTATATAATAGGGGAGTATGTTATATAATATTATATTATATTGTATTGTATATTATATATAAATAAGATTAGATGTGTATAAGTAGGGTTATTTGTAATAGTATAGATTATTAGTAGATATTTGTGATAGTATAAATAATATAATTTGTATTTTTGAGAATCTTATAGGAGATCGTTTTTTGAATAGGATTAGAAAATAGAGATACTATAACTTTATACTTTTTATATTCAATAACTAATAACTAATAACTAATAACTACTTAATAATATAATAATAAGTTTTAATTTATTATATATTTATTATATTAATATGTTTACTATATTAATTATATTTGCTGCTATATTTGAGATAGTAGATATGATATATTTGTGATATTTGGATTGGATTGGATATATTAGATACATTGGATTGAATTAGATTGGATTGGATTGGATTAGATATATTAGATGTATTATAGATAGTAGATATGATTATTTGTGATATATTAGATATATTTTAGATATTAGGTATATTATAGATATTAGATATATTAGCTATATTAGGAATATTATAGTATAGATATATTAGAAATATTAGATATATTATAGTATAGATATTAGATATATTATTGATATTAGATAAATTATAGTATAGATATTAGATATATTATTGATATTAGATATATTTGATATATTAAAAATATAGGGATCAATATCAATATGGAGTATACAATTAAGTAATTAAAGAGATTCGTAAGGATACCTAGCAGATATATTTGAAAGGAAGTATATACTAAAAGTATGAGTAATAAATTTGTAGACTCATATCAGTCCTAAGGAAAACCAATATAGTTGAATACGTTGGGAATTAAAACATTTTAGTACCAATAGGAAAGGAAATCAAACGAGACTTCTGTAGTAATGGTGAGTGAAACAGAAATAGCCTATTAAATATATTTTATATAAATTAAACTGAAGAAATATTGTGGAATTCAATATATATCCTATTTAAAAGGATAACCATAGATGGTGAAAGTCCAAATTAGAAATTATCTATAATTAGATATATGTTTAAGTAAAATATTTTTTAATAAAATAAGTAATATGAAGACGGCAGCTTTGTATGAAGAATAAGGGATACCATTCTCTAAGGCTAAGTATAATATATCTAGCGATAGTGAAGAGTAACGTGAGTGAAAGGTGAAAAGTAAGTGGATGACTAGTGAAATAGATCTTGAATTACGAATCTTATAAGCAGTTGGAGTTCAATAGTCTTGAATGACAACGTACCTTTTGCATAATGGGTCAGCAAGTTAATTTAGAATGCGAGATGAATAATCTAAGCGAAAGCGACTAGTATAATAATAAAGAGTATAAGTATTTTTTATATATTGGGTATAGTATTCTGAATTAGATCCGAAACCAGATGATCTTTTTATGGCCAGGTTTAAAAGGACCGAACAGGTAAATGTTGCAATATTTTCTGATGAGCTGTGAAAAGGGGTGAAATGCCAATCTAATCTGGTGATAGCTGATATTCTGCGAAATCTATTTCAGTAGAAAATATAGAATAGATTATTTTTAGTATAGCACTGATTTTCATTTCTTTCTTTGTATTTATTTACGAAGTTATAGAATAAATTAGGGGGTTTAAGACTCTACTATTGGAAGTTAACCTCAAAAGAAGAATAATTGATACTATATTGACAGTCTATTTGTGATAAGGTAAATAGACGAAAGGGAAACAGCCCAGATCATATATTAAGGTACCCTAAATAATATTAAGTGAAATTAAGAAAGTTTTTAGTTTAAGACAACCATGAAGTAAGCTTGGAAGTAGCTATCTTTTAATGATAGTGTAACAACTCAATGGTATAAATTTTGAAGAAAATTTGTATTTTTATTGTAAAATAAGAGTACAATGATTAAAAGCATCTAAAATTTATCGGGTCTAGATATTTAACCAATATTATGATATTAATTATAAATAATTAATTTATTTATATATTAATAAGGTAGCAGAACACTTAGTATTACGATTGAAGAATTTAATTAATTAAATTTGGACGATACTAAAGAGAGAATGCTGGCATGAGTAACGATTAAGGGGTTATAATACTCCTCGCCGAATACGAAAGGTTTTCATGAAAAAGGTAATCTGTCATGAATTATACGGATTCTAAGAATAATATACGAATTGTTATTATTTGATGAAGAAGATAAGGGAATTTTCCATTATATATGGAACAAGAAAATAACTTATTTAGAGAATATCTATATCCGTACCTTAAACCGACACAGGTTCGTAGGTAGAGAATACTAAGGCGTAGAGGGAAGGCTAGTGAAGGAACTCGGCAAAATGCTTCCGTAAGTTCGATGATAAGGAAGGAGATTTATTATATAAATCTTGTCACAAAAGTGGGGGCTTCGACTGTTTACTAAAAACACAGCAACTTGCTAAGACGAAAAGTACTTGTATAAGTTGTGAACTCTGTCCAATGCCAATCCGTGTAAAGAAGATGATTTTCTAACAATAAAATGAAGGAATTGTCATTAACTGATGCGGTGGTCAATGACGGTCTTAACCATAAGGATCTGAAAGTAGCGAAATTCTTTGGCCATTAAATGTGGTCCTGCATGAATGAGGTAACGCGGCCCTGCTGTCTCCACTAGCTCCTTAGTGAAATTGAATTAGCCGTGCAGATGCGGTTTGCCTTCCGGAGGACGCGAAGACCCTATGCAGCTTTACTGTAATTTGATATTGTTTTTTGTTGGATTTAGTGTAGAATACAAGGGAGTGAATACATCAGTGAAATACCTTGATAAATCTCAACTAAAAACTAACTTAATATTATTTCTATTTTAGAATAGAAATATTGAGGACAGTTTCAGAAGGTCAGTTTTACTGGGGCGGTAGCCTCTAAAAAAGTATCAGAGGCCTTCAAAGGTATATTTTAATTGGTCAGAAACCAATAGATAAATAATAATCTAATAAAATGTAATGGTAAAATATGCTTGACTGATAGACTGATAAGTCGATCAGCTACGCAAGTAGGACATAGTGATCCGGTGATTCATAATGGAATGATCATCGCTCAAGAAATAAAAGTTACGCTAGGGATAACAGGTTTATCGTTTGCAAGAGTTCATATTGTCCAAACGGTTTGACACCTCGATGTCGACTCTTCTCATCCTCCAGGTGTAGTAGCTTGGAAGGGTTCAGCTGTTCGCTGAGTAAAGAGGAACGTGAGTTGGGTTTAATACGACGTGAGTCAGTATAGATTCTATCCTCGGAAGGGAAAAAGAATGAAAGGAGAACCTCTAATTAGTACGAAAGGACCATTAGGGATAATTCAATGGTGTCTCTATTGTTGAAAATTAATTAATTCATTAATTAATGATTGGCATAGTAGAGTAGCCACAATTATAAAAGAGAAGTACTGAAAGCATCTCAAGTGCGAAACAGATCTCTAGACATTCTTATGTATGTAAAAATACAAATAAATAAGAAGAAGATTACTTCTTAAATTTAGGACATAAATGTATTGTTTAATGTTACTAATGTATTGAATAACTTAATTGTACCATATTGTAGCTATATAATAGCTTATATAACTAATAAATTAGTTAAAAAGGTTTTTGATTAATTTCAATTGATTAGAAATAATTTTACAAATAATTAAATTGATTAGAAATAATTTTACAAATAATTAAATTGATTAGAAATAATTTTATAAATAATTAAATTGATTAGAAATAATTTTATAAATAATTATTAGTTAGTTGTTTATTTTAAATAAATAGTAATAAATAGGAAAGATGATTCGTGATATTAATCATATTGTAAATATACAAAATATCCTATAAGTATATTTATATTTATATTTATATTTATATTTATATTTATATTTATATTTATATTTATATTTATATTTATATTTATATTTATATTTATATTACAATTTATATTTATATTATTTTATTTATTTATACTATTTATAGTATTTGTATGATATTGTATTATGATATCCTCTACCTCTACAATTTATATTTTATTTATTAGTAACTATTTTTATTATATTCTTATTATAAAACCAGATAGATGGCCTAATGGCTGGGCGCCCTTTTTGGGAAAGGGAATTCGGAGTTCGAATCTCCACTATTTGATGATATTAATTTGAATTTAATTAAATTGATTATAATCTTATAATATTATTTAATAATAAAATGGAAGAAGTATAGATAAAAAATATATAAATAACTAAAGTAGTTAATCTAATTTTTAATAATGGTGCTATAGCATAGAGGTCATGCGGTGTACTGTTAATGCATTTTTACGAAAGTTCGAATCTTTCTAGCACCTTATTTATTTTGTTTCTATATTATTATATTTATATTATCTTTCTATAAGAATATAATAATAAATATCTATTTAAATATAAATAGTAAATAAAAGTATTGATACTAGTAATATTCTTAATTATTGTAATTTCTAATTTAGATTATTAATAAATAAAGTAAAGTATTAGTATTTCATTTTCTAATTAGTTAAATTTTAATTATTAATTTTTATTTATGGATAGAAAAGAATAAAGAGAACAATTAAAAGAAGGATTTAGCTGAGTGGTTTAGCATCGATTTTACACATCGAAGACAGAGGTTCGATCCCTCTAATTCTTATTAATATTGACAATATTTTTATTAATATGAATTTCTAACTTATTTGTTTTATAAATTATTATTATTTTTATTCTAAATATATTTATAAATTTAGTAATAAATTCAATAATAATAGAAGACTATATCAAAATTATTACATTAATAATGCTTAAATTTCTATATACAAATCTGTATCTTTCTGTATTTATAGTTTCTCTGATTATTGTATCACTAGTAACTCCGGGTATTGCTTACAATGATGCTCCTGAAGCCTGGCAAATAGGGTTCCAAGATAGTGCTTCTCCAATTTTTGAAGGTATGCTAGAACTATTTGATTCAGTATCATTTTATCTTATTGTAGTAGTAATTGGTGTTCTATATGGACTAGTAGCAATTATTAAAAAATTCCATTATGGTAAATCTCCTATTACTCATCATTTTAGTCATGGAACTGTAATTGAACTAGTATGGACAATTACTCCTGCTCTAGTTCTACTAGCTATTGCTTTCCCAAGTTTTAAACTTCTATATCTAGCGGATGAGGTATTTACACCATCTATGACTATTAAAGCTTGTGGACATCAATGGTATTGGTCTTATGAATATTCTGATTTTCTAAATGAAGATGGTGAAGCAATTGAATTTGATTCATATATGGTACCAGAATCAGATCTAGCAGATGGACAACTACGTCTTCTAGATGTTGATAATAATGTAGTTGTACCAGTAGATACAAATATTCGATTTATTGTTACAGGACAAGATGTAATTCATTCATTTGCTGTACCTTCACTAGGTATTAAAGTAGATGGAATTCCTGGACGACTAAATCAAACAGGGACTGTAGTAGAACGAGAAGGTCTTTTCTATGGTCAATGTTCAGAACTATGTGGTGTACTACATGGATTTATGCCAATTTGTATTGAATCAGTATCACCAGAAAAATATCTAGAATGGATGGATGAAATAGCTTAATATATAAAATAGATTTTTTTTTGTATTAAAAGCTTAATTATTAATTATATATAATATAAATTTATACTCAATTAATAATACTAATTTCCCCTTCATATTCTAATTAAAAATCCAATGAATTATTAGAATTTAAAATAAATAAAATTCTTTAATTGAATATATCTTTATAATGAAAATAATAATAATATAATGGTAAGAATAATAGTTAAATAATGAATGAATAATAATATACTAATATAAATATATTTAAATTAATAATTTTCATAATATAACTAACTATATTCTTTATTATAATAATATTATTAATAATTAAAAAGATTTTATTTGTTATTAATAATTAATATAAGTAAATTGTTAAATAATGATTTAATAAATAGTACTAAATTTGATAACAAATATATGGAATATCTTATTATAAATAAGTAGTATAAAAAATTATGACAAATCTTTATGATCTAAAAGGGTACGATGTATCTACAACTCATGGAGGTGTAGTATCTCTAATTCTAATTCTGATTATTCTAGTACCTATGCTACTATCTGTAGCATTTATGACTATTATTGAACGGAAAGTAATGGGGTCAATGCAACGTCGTATTGGTCCTAATGTTGTAGGATATTATGGAGTACTACAACCTTTTGCAGATGCTCTAAAACTAGTAGTAAAAGAGCAAGTAATTCCTGCACAATCAAGTAAAGGTCTATTTTATCTAGCACCTATGATTTCCCTAATTTTTAGTCTACTAAGTTGGGCAGTACTACCATTTGGATCAGGAATAGCAATTGCAGATCTATCTCTAGGTGTACTATATTCACTAGCTGTATCTTCTATTGGAGTATATGGTGCACTATTTGCAGGATGGGCTGCAAATTCTAAATATGCTTTCCTAGGATCTCTACGTACGACAGCTCAAATGGTAAGTTATGAACTAATTTTTTCAACAGGAGTATTTACTGTAATTCTAATAGCAGGTTCTCTAAATTATACAGCAATTATTGAATCTCAAACAGCTATTTGGTTTATTGTGCCACTAGCTCCAGTATTTCTTCTATATCTAATTTCAGCAATAGCTGAACTAAATCGTACACCATTTGATCTACCTGAAGCAGAATCTGAACTAGTAAGTGGATTTATGACAGAACATTCAGGAATGATTTTTGTATTCTTTTTTCTAGCGGAATATTGTGGTGTAGTAGTAATGTCAACTTTTTCATCAATTCTATTTCTAGGAGGTTATGGAATTCCCGAAATTGTAGTAAATGAAACCTTTATTAATTTTCAGAGTATTGTACTAGCAGTTAAAGCTCTAGTATTCATGTTTTTCTTTGTATGGGTACGAGCTACTTTTGTACGACAACGATACGATGCTCTAATGATTTTTTGTTGGACTCAACTACTACCAATGGCAATTGCATTTCTAGTACTAGTACCAAGTGTTCTAATTGCTTTTGATATTGCATCAGTTTATTAAATAAGTGGTGAAATTAATTGTATCCCCCTTTTAAAAATAAATAATAATAGAATAAAAATTTTTAGTATTAATATAATATATAATATATGTAATATAAATATATATAGATATATTCTATTATGAATGAAGGTGTATAATTTATAGGTGAGGAGTTTTAATATTAATATGAATTGAGGTAAATTTATACAAATTGATACGAATTAATATAAATTGATACAAATTAATACGAATTGATCTGAATTGAAATAAATTAAAATAAATTGATATAAATTAATATAATTTGATCTGAATCAATAAGAATTGATAATAAATTAATATGAATTGATATGAATTAACATGAATTAATATAAATTAATACAAATTGATATGAATACAAATATATATAGGGAAGGAGTTTTATTATTAACATTACATTACATAACATTACATAACAGAACATAATATAACATAATATAACATTACATAACATTACATAATATAACATAATATAACATAACATAACATTACATAACAGAACATAATATAACATAATATAACATAGAATAGAATAAAATAGAATAAACTTTTATTATAATATATATATAAATAATAATAACGAATATTTAATAAAGAATGAATATTTAAGTAAGATATTGAAATATAATATATTATTATATAATATAATACAATAATAATAATAATAACAATAAATAATATCTAAAAAGGAATTTTAGTAATAGTATTATGTATTATAAATACAATTAAATTATAATTACTAACTTAACTTTTTATTAAATATAATTAATTTAGTAAATATTTATTCTATTTGTTTAGTAGAAAATATAAATGATAAGATATTTGATATTTATATTTGATATTTATATTTGATATTTATATTTGATAATTATATTTGATTTTTATATAGGAAAAATTTTTATTTTCTAGAAGTTTCAGGAGTTTTTCTATCTTCTGATATTTATTTATATAAGAGAAGTTTTTTATAAATGATTCTATATTTGTTATATAAACTATATTTATAATTTATATATATTTATTTTAAATTAGAATTGAATTATAGTAATATTAGTAATAATATTCGTAATTATATTTATAATTATATTTATTTGTAACTAGAATATAATATATGGTAATTTAAAAGATAAGGTAAGGTAAGATAAGGTAATATTAATATAAGATAATATAATGTAAGATAATATAAGATTAATATAATAGATAAGAAAATAGGGATAGAAATGTATTTTTGTAAATAAAACTCCTCTCCTATATATATAATATAAAATATAATTTAATAGTGAATTTAAAATCCTATTCATTCCTATTACTAATCATAATTCTATTTAGAATCATAATTATATCTATCTATAATCAAATCAGAATTCTATCTAGAATCTTAATTTTAATCTTAATATTAATTTTAATCTTAATTTTAATCTTAATGTTATTCTTAAATTTAATCTTAATGTTATTCTTAATCCTTTTATAGGAATACCTTTTTTTATTTAATTTAATTATAAATTTCTATATTATTTTTAATTATAACCTTTTATATTCTATTTATATATTTATATTAATTCTATTTTTGATATTAAATATAAGTATTAATTATATTGATATATTTTCTATATTTTCTATATTCTAAATTATCTTATTTATTTTATTATAGAGTTAAGTTATTATAGAAGTTATTATTTAGGTAAATAAAGATACTATTTTATAATATAAATAAAATTAAATAGAATACATTTGCTAGTATAGTTTAATGGTAGAATTAGGTACTTCCAATACCCAGGTTTCGGTTCAATTCCGAATACTAGTACTTTTTATAAATAATTTTATATTATGTTAAAATTAGGAATATTTATTAATTATTCAATAATTTTATTTTAGAATATAGATAGACTTAAATTAAGAATTACTATATATTATATTATCTATCTAATATAAATATTATATATTATTAATATATATTGAAATTCTTTAAGATAAATATTCATTCCCTTTCGTTATTTTTTATTTATTTTATATATTTATAGTAGGTTATAAAGTTATGCTAACAATTGGTCTAATTTCATTTATTCTAGCTGTCCCTATTTTCTCCTATCGGATTCCAGCTACAGTATTTAGCCGTATTACATCTATTATTCTGATGTTTTCAGCTGTACTGACATGTAATTGTCTATATAATTATCCAGTAACTTATGGAGGTATTGGTCTATATAGTGGTCTCTTCCAAGTTTCAACAATTACTCTAGGATTCCAACTTCTTCTTCTAATTACTGGTTCTATGCTTCTTTTTGCATGGGGTCCTGTAATTGGAGATAATAATAATACTGATGTAGTATTTCCAGCTAATATTGGTAATTCTGCAATTGAACGATCAGTATCTATTAATTCAAATTATGTACATGTTAATACTATTAGTGAACAAAGTCTAGTTGTACTATTCTCAGTACTAGGTGGTTGTCTACTAATTTCAAGTTTTAATATTGTATCTATGTATATGGCTATCGAACTTCAAAGTTTTGCTGCTTATATTATGTCTACTCTTTATCGAAATTCTCAATCAGCAACTTCTGCTGGACTAAAATACTTTCTTCTTGGTAGTCTTGCTTCGGGAATTATTGTACTTGGTACTGCTGTTATTTATTCAGGTACTGGTGTTACAAGTTATGAAGATCTAGCTACTCTAATTAGTGTAGGAAATGATCCTAATTCTTATGTAACTATTTGTATTGCAGGAGGACTTCTACTTATTGGAATTGGTTATATTTTCAAAGTAGGTGCTGCTCCTCTATATAATTGGGCTCCTGATGTTTATGATGGTGTTCCAAGTATTATTACTTCTTGGGTAAGTACTATTCCTAAAATTAGTATTCTAGTATTTCTACTAAATCTAAGTTTTATTGCTACTGGTTATAATTTTACATGGTCTAATGAACTACAAGAAACAGTAGGAAATCTTTATACAGTATATGCTCAACCATTTCAAACACTACTACTAGTTTGTTCAGTAATGAGTTTTATTGTAGGAAGTATTGTAGGACTATCTCAAGTACGAATTAAACGACTTCTGACATTCTCAACTATTACTCATGTAGGTTTCATGCTACTAGCTCTAGCTGTAAGTTCTGAAGAATCTATTGAAGGATTTGTATTCTATCTAACACAATATACACTAACAAATGTAAATGTTTTTCTAACACTACTAGCATTTGGTTATATTACAAAAGGAATTATTATTCGAAATAATAAAACAGATATTCGAGAATTTACTCTACTAGATGATCTAAAAGGTCAATTTTATAAAAATCCACTACTAACAATTAGTTTTGGTCTAAGTCTATTTTCTATAGCAGGTATTCCTCCTCTAGTAGGATTCTTCGGAAAACAACTAGTACTATATTCAGTATCTTATAATTATTCTTATGTAGCTATTATTGCTATTGTAACAAGTGTAATTAGTGCAAGTTATTACCTAAAAATTGTACAACTAATGTTCTTTAGTAAAGATAGTGTAAATACAGTTATTAATTCTAATAATGAAAATAATCAGAATTATGATGATCAACCGCTAGTAACTACTATGCATAGTTCAGTAATTTCTATCCTAACTCTAGCTATAACATTCTATATGCTAGACTCTTCTATCCTTCTAAATGCTTGTCGACTAATGAGTCTAAGTCTATTTACTACATAATAATAATTAATATAATTTTAATAAAATAAAAATAGTAATTAAATTATAGTAAATATCTCTCTCTATATATAAATAAAATGAATTCACTAACAATTTATGTAATTCTTGTACCAGTAATTTCATTTGTACTACTACTAGCAAATGTTCTACTAGCAAAACATGCACCATATGCTGAAAAAGTAAGTTCTTATGAATGTGGATTTTCTCCTATTTATGGTCAAAATCGATCACCATTTACAATTCAATTTTATCTAGTAGGAATTCTATTCCTAATTTTTGATATTGAAATTTTTATGACAATGCCGTATGCTCTAACTGTATATGAAACAGGAATGTATGGATTTTGGATTATTATAGTATTCTTTGGAATCCTAACACTAGGATTTGTATTTGAATACTCAAGTAAAGCACTATACTTTTCAGGAATTAAAAAACAATCAAATAATGATTAACTAATTTAGAATAGTTAAATAGAATAATTTTCAAATTTAATAATCAAATTATAATTAATATATTTATTTGTATTTTGTATTATAGAATTAGATAATTCTCTATATCCATTCTTTCTATATTAAAATTCAAATAATAAGATATAGAATATTATTAGAGTAAAATATCTTATTAATTTTTCCCCTTTAAATTAAAATTAATTATAAATTAAATATAAAATTAGGATTTATTAGTAATAAATTAATAATTATTCAATTTTTATGAAAGATTAAATTGGTAAGTTATATTGTATTAATAAATAAGTATTATATTAATATTAGTAATTAGTACTTTTATTTGTATTATATTAATAAATAGGAGGTATTATAATAGTAATTGGTGTTGTATTTGTATTATATTGTATTGTATTATATTATATTATAATAGTAAATAGGTATTATATTAGTAATTGATATTAATTATTTTTATTATAGTAATATATACTATAACCTGTCTGTTATTCTATCTTTAATTCACTAAACTTATAGGAAAACGTTTTTTTTGAAACTTATGAAAATTATAGGAATTCAATCCAATTCAATTTAATCTAATCTTATTAAAATAAAATAAAATATAATCTAATATAGTATTATCAATATAATATAATCCTATTAATATATTATTTTATTATAAACTTTTATCATAATTATTAGAATTCTTTAAGAATATATAGTATAAGTATAATTTATATACAAATAAAATTAATTATTAATAATTTAATTAATAGATGAGATGATAAAGTAAAGATCTGATTTTTAAGGGAACATAGTATAATTGGTAAATATTGTATCTTTGCAGGATAGCAGATGCCAGTTCGAGTCTGGCTGTTTCCATATTTATATATAGAATTAAAATAATCTAATTAATTTAATAATTTTTCTATATTTTATAACTTGAATCTGAATAAATAGAATCTTATAAATAGAATTTATTTTTAATTATTATTAACTAGTTTAATTATACTTAATTATTTAATAATTCAATCCTGATAGCTTATGTGGCTAAAGCGTAGAACTGAAGATTCTAAGAACCATGTTCGAGTCATGGTCGGGATATAAATAACCAATTTATATTTACTATTTAAACAAAGAAGATAAAATAAAATATTCTAATATTTTATTTAATTTATTATTTAAAATAAATGATTAAATTAATATAAATAGAATAAATGCAGATATTCCCTACTGGTAGGGGAGGTGCTCTGTAAAAGCATTGGTTTTTCCATTGTGGGTTCGAGTCCCACATCTGTAAAATAATAATAATAGTTATAATCTATTTTACTATATAATATAATAAATAGTAATATAGTAATTATAATAAGTAAAAGGAGAGGGATGTGTGACAGAGTGGTTTAATGTACCTGGCTTGAGTCTAGGAGTTCTTAACAGAACCAGGAGTTCGAATCTCCTCGCGTCCGATTAATAATAATTATTTCTTTAAATATAATAGAATTTATTAACTAATTGATTTACTAATTGAAAATATAAAGGTATAGTTAAAAATTTTGATATGATAGATTTATGTAAATCTTAGAAATTTTGATTTAATTAATTTAATTTAATATTAGTATAGAATATTTTATTTTAGAGAATTTAATAGGATATATATTTACTTTTACTAAGTTTGAATTTATTTAAATTCAAAATTCATTTTGTAACTATTTAATCTTAGTAGTGTTCTAACTTTATATGGTAGTATTACTCATGCGAGTTTTTATATTGAGATTTATTATAATAAGATTTATTTTATTATAATGATTTAGAATAGAAGCGTGCAGGCGAGGAATATGAAGAATAAGATACCAATGAATTATTTAATTTAAATTCATTGATTCATTCTTCATTCTGTAGGTAGTTGTTGTGATAAAAGCGCAACAAGCCGATGACAGATAAAAATGAGCGAAAGCTTCTATTTTCGCAATTGGTTTTAATATACCGATTGGTCAGTTTTCTGACTGCTGCAGAGGAGAATCTTGGGCAATGTTCGAAAGAATGACCCAGCTAACCATAACTCGAAATATAGTAGAGTGTCGTAAGGGAGGATAATGACGTTACCTTACTATTAGTCCAATCTAAGTCTCGTGCCAGCAGACGCGGTTATACGAACTGGGCAAAAGTTGAATAAATTAATAGGTTTTAAGGATCCGTAGGTTGTTAGTAAACTAACTTGAATTTTATAGAGGAAAATAGAATGCTAAAAGTAGGGATGATATCCGTTGAGATTTAGTGGAATACTAATGGCGAAAGCAATTTTCCAAGTAAGAATTGACGCTGAGGGATGAAAGTTTGGGGAGCAAACCAGATTAGCTACCTGAGTAGTCCAAACCGTAAACTATTTACACTTACTCTTTGGTTTTATTCTATATATAGAATATAGTAATAATCAGAGGGAAAGCTAAAGGCTTTATGTGTAACACCTTGTTAGTAATGTCTCAAGACTGAAAGCAAAAAGATTAGACCATCCTTAAGAACCGGTGTGGAGCATGTTGTTTAATACGATAATACGCGTAGAATCTTACCTCTCCTTGTATGTTTTAAAAGAATACTTAATTGAATTCTTTTATTTCACAGGTGTTGCATGGCTGTCGGCAGTTCGTGTCGTGAGATGTTAGGTTGAGTCCGCCAACGAACGCAATCCATAATATATATTAAATCTTTATATTATCACTTCGATAAGAAGGATCAAAATGGAATACGATAAGCCTTCATGACCCTTATGGAGTATGGGCTACAGACGTGCTACTTGAATCTTACAATAAGATGCAAAATTGTAAAATTTAGCAAATCTATTAAATGAGATCTAATAAGGATTGTAGACTGAAATTCGTCTACATGAATCAGGAATACCGAGTAATCGTTTATCAGTACGGAACGGTGAACTATTCTATTAAGGAGATACTAACTGTCTATCACATCTCGGTTTCATTTAGAAATGGAACTAAGTTAAATATAGTAATGAGATAGAAATATCTTGTATTATAAACTTAGGACACAATAAATAGAATTGAGGTGAAGTTATAGCAAGGTAGCCGTAAGGGAACTTGCGGCTGATTGATAAATTACAATATTTACCCCCTTTATACTAAATTTATTATTATAAGAAAGAATATTCTTATTGTTACTAGTATTATAACTATTATTCGTTATTACTAGTATTATTAGATTAGTAGTATTATTACATAACTATTATTATATTAGTAGTATTAGTATAACTATTATTATATTAATAATATTATTACATAACTATTATTAGTTATTAGTTAGACTAGAATAGTATAGTTATTAGTAGTATTAGAATAGTATAGTTATTAGTATTATTAGTATTATATTAGTATTAGTACTATTGTTATTAGTTATTATTTATTATAATTAGTAGTACTATTATTTATTATTATTAATTAATAGTGATTGAGTATTTACTAGGATATAATCTGATATAATCTGATATATTTATAGGGTATCATTTATATGATATTCAATTTTATTTAATTGAATTTAATTTAATTCAATTTTAATTGGATTTTTGAATATTCTAGAATATTTCTAATTTTCAGAATAATATTTAATTATTAAATAAAAAGTAGATTCATTTTTTATTTATAGGAGAGAAGTCATTTTACTAAATGATCATTTACTTAATTTATTTTAACTATATTTATATTTTACTTAATCTACTTTTACTATATTTATTTTAACTATATTTAGTATAACTTAATCTGTTTTAACTTAATTTGTTTTAACTTAATTAAATTTTACTTAATTGATTTTGATTTATATAATAATTAAATTTTACTTAATTGATTCTGATTTATATAATATTTATTTTAACTTAATTAATTCTGATTTATATAATACTAATTTAATTTAATCTAACTTAATTTATCTAATTGTATAAATTATATTATATTATTTTATATTATTTTTATCTAGAAAAACATTTTGTATTTTCAATAATCTTATAGGAAAACGTTTTTTTAATATTATAATGAATCATTTTACTAAAATAGATAGCCTATTCTTTTTTACTACTATTTTATTATTTCTATATAATAAATATATATTTCATCTTATAATATCTCTTTATAAATAGAAATATTAATATATTTACATTTATAATTCTATTATAGGGAATTATATTGTGTTATTTCTTTTATTATAACATTCAATAATTATTTTTATTCTAATTTAATTTTAATTAAGATAATTATTAGTACAGATAATCTTTATTTATATATTTAAATATAAATATTTTATTTATTTATATTTTATCTATTAATTATGACATATTTTATTAATTCTCCACTAGAACAATTTGAAGTTACTAGTCTTATTTCTCTAGATCTTCCTATTCTAGGAACTTTTCATTTCTCTCTTACTAATCTAGGACTATATAGTCTTATTTCAGTATTTCTACTTATTACTTATCATATTCTAGCTAATAATGAACATAAACTAGTACCTAGTCGATGGAGTCTTGCTCTAGAATCTGGTTATGCTACACTACATAATCTAGTTAAAGCACAACTAGGTGCAGCTAATGAACGATATCTACCGTTTCTATATGCACTATTCTTCTTCCTTCTATTTGCCAATCTTAATGGTAATATTCCTTATGGATATACAATTACTACTTCTCTTATTGTAACTATGGGACTTAGTGTTATTATTTTCCTTGGTGTAACTATCCTTGGTCTAAGTATTCATAAACTACATTTCTTCTCATTCTTTGTTCCTGCAGGTACTCCTCTAGGTCTAGTACCAGTACTAGCTCCTATTGAACTAATTTCATATTGTGCTCGTGCCCTATCACTAGGTGTTCGGCTACTAGCTAATATGGCTGCTGGACATTCACTAATGAAAATTCTTGCTGGATTCCTATTTACACTATTTACTATGAATATTCTAGTTAGTGTTCTTACTCTAATTCCATTCTCTATCTTTATTGCTATTGTAGTACTAGAAGTAGCAGTTTCTCTAATTCAAGCATATGTATTCTGTATTCTAACAGCTTCATATATTAAAGATGCTATTGATCTACATTAATATTCAATATCTTAATTTCTATTTAAATAGAAATATGAATATAACAATCTATATTGTATATTTAATCTATATTTAACAGTATAATAAATATACTAATACTAGACTATAGTATACTTTATCTTGAATAATGATAATTGAAGAAAGATAAGATATATTGAATCTTTCCCCTTTTAAAATTGAATTAATAATAAATATAATAAATATAAAATATTGATAAGATATAAAAGATATATATTATATATAATAAATTAAAATTAATATAAGAAGTTATATTAGATTAGTATATTACTATAGAATATATATATGGTTTATTGAATTAAATAATTTTAATTTAATGAGAGCATAACTCAGTTGGTTAGAGTGAAAAACTTTTAATTTTTTGGTCGTGAGTTCGAATCTCACTGCTCTTTTACCATATACTTTTAACTTTATACTTTTTGATTAAGAATAATTTTTGTATAATATCAAGATTCTAAAATAGTAATATAATTTTTATATTATTACAAAATAATCTATTTTTTTAGGTAGATAATAGGAATAATAATAATTAAATATAATTATATAAAAAGTGAATATAATTTATATAAATAATAAATAAAGTAGTTGAGTAATATAATGAGAATATTCTAATATATAGAGATATATATTGGTATAGTAATATAGAGGATGTAGATATAGATGTCTAAATATAATATAATATAAAAATGTATTTATTGTATTTTAGTGTTTTTTACTAAATTAATATAGATATAGATATAGATATGTATGTTACTATGAATTTTTTAGAAATCTATGCTTTATTTATTTATAGGAGAGCCGTTTATTTTACAAAACTAACCAATCTAAACATTACAAATATTATATCCTTAAAAATCCCTAATTATAATAGATATTCAAAACCCTTAATTATAATAGATATTTAAACTCCCTAATTATTCTAGTATAGATATTTAAACTCCCTAATTATTCTAGATATTTAAACTCTATAGGAACAATTGGCCTATTATTATTTATCTTTAAAAATTGATTATAAATAAAACAAAGCGAATTAAATTAAAGAATATTATTCTATATTATTCTATCTTATATCTAGTTTATATTACTATAAATATCTCTATCTCTCTATTCTTTTAGAATAAACTTTATTTATATATCCCTAACTATATATATTACTTAAAATAAAATAATAAACTGAATATTAAATTAAATTAAATAGTTACAATTTACTTAATTATTTAGAATATTTATTAAATTTAATAAATTACTTAATTCTAATTATTTAATTATTTATAAATAAAGAATTTTATATAAAATATTGAAAATAGTTATTATAGAAGATATAAATCTTAGATTGTTTGTTTTACTTAATTTATTTCATTTTTATGATTATTCTTATTCTACTATTTATCCCTATTATTGGTATTATTCTTATTAGTACTTCTTTTCGTAGTCATGATTTTGTTCTTACTCTTAATTCAAATAATGATCAAAATACTAATATTAATACTAATACTAATTTTGGATTTAATAATGAAGATCCTGATACTAAACTAAAAGTTATTGCTCTAATTACTTCTATTATTGCCTTCCTTTGGTCTCTATCTTTCCTTCTTCTATTTGATCCTACTACTGCTGAATATCAATTTACTTATTCTTTTGCTAATAAAGATTCTAGTGTTTTTGCATCAGATTTCCAACTTGGTATTGATGGTATTTCTATTTATTTTGTAGTACTTACTACATTTCTATTTCCAATTTCTTTTCTTGCTAGTTGGAAAGTAACTTCAGCTACTTCTCTTGGTGGTAATAAATATAATGTAAAATTTTATCTATGTACTCTACTAACTCTTGAAATTCTTCTTATTCTAGTATTTGTAGTTACTGATATTATACTATTTTATATTTTCTTTGAAAGTGTACTTATTCCTCTATTTCTTATTGTAGGTATTTGGGGAGGTAGTCCTAACCGAGTACGTGCTGCATTTCTTCTTTTTCTATTTACTCTAATAGGATCTCTATTTATGCTACTTTCTATTCTTGCTCTTAGTTATAATATTGGATCTACTGATTTTACAGTTATTAGTCAATATACTCCTAATGTAAATATTCAAAAACTACTATGGCTTGGTATTTTTATTAGTATGGCTGTTAAATTCCCTCTATGGCCATTCTATTCTTGGCTATATCGAGCCCATGCTGAAGCTCCTATTGCAGGAAGTATTCTACTTGCTGGTATTGTACTAAAAATGGCTACTTATGGTAGTCTACGACTTCTACTACAATTCCTACCTGATGCTTCTTGTTATTATAGCCCTCTAGTTCAAACACTAGCTGTTATAAGTGTTATTTATGCTAGTCTAGCTACTCTACGACAAACAGATTTTAAAGCTCTAGTTGCTTATTCTAGTGTTGGACATATGGGTATTGTTGCTCTTGGACTATTCTCTAATAATATTCAAGGTGTAGAAGGTTCTATTGTTCTATCTGTAGCTCATGGTTTCGTTAGTCCTGCTCTATTTATGCTAGTAGGTGCTGTACTATATGATCGATTCCATACTCGTACAATCCGATATTATCGAGGTGTAGTAACATATATGCCTGTATTTACAGTATTTTTCTTCCTATTTACTATCTTTAATGCTGGAATCCCTCTAAGTGCTAATTGGATTGGTGAAGCTCTATGTCTTATGGGTTCATATCAAATGAATCCTATTGTATCTATTCTAGGTTCTACAGGTATTGTACTAAGTGCTGCTTACTCTATTTGGCTATATAACCGAGTTTCTTACGGAAATTATAGTAATTATCTAAATTATACTACAGATATAAATCGTCGAGAATTTAATATTATTCTACCACTATTTCTACTAACAGTACTATTTGGTGTTATGCCTAATCTAATTATTGATAACATTGATGTAAGTGTTACAACTCTTCTTTATAAAGTTAATTAATATTAATATTAATATACATAAATATATATATATGTATGTAATGGAATTTATTTTATTAATAACTTTAAAATAATATAATATGTTAAAATGATAAAAATAAGGGATCTTTAATTTAAATATCCCCTTTTAAAAAGAAGTTCAATATAAATATTCTCTTAATAAAAAGTAAATAAAAATTCATTAAAATTGAAATAGAATATAAATAAAATGACTGAAATAGTAATATCAATTTAGACTCTATTTATAAAGTAAATGTAGTATTCATATTTATTTCATTTAACTTATATTTATAATTAGGACAAACTGCTATTGGCGAAGTTAAGGCGATTGCTAATTGTCTGAGTATTATCTCTTGGGAGTTCGAATCTCCTTTTGTCCTTGGAAGTTGAGTTCTAAATTATATTATTGTTAATTAATAACAAATAATATAGTATAATATAATATCACTACTATATAATTTATTAATTTGATTATTGATAAATAGAATTGTGTAAAGTATATAAATAAAGTTCTTGAATTGTAGATTAAACTCTATATATAAAAATATAAATTAGTATAAATATTGTATTTATTATAGTATAAATCTAATTAATTTATTATTAGGTTGTTAGGTATAGATTACATTTATATATTTATTATCTAATATGGTTATGATTCTATTTAATATTCTATAACTATAGTAAGTAAGGAATTAACTAATTTATTAAAATTGTAGTTATTTTTTAGTAAATAAATCTATTTTTTATTTATTAATTTATGTTATGTATGGTTATTTAGGGATTTTACTAAACTATGATTTATTAGATTTAAAATTGAATAAAAGGATTTTTTCAATAATTGTAATTATAATAGTAATTTATATAGGAGAGCCGTTTATTTACTAAACTGAATTATTTATTATATTATACTTAATTATTTACTAAACTGAATTATTTATTATATTATACTTAATTATTGCTAAACTGAATTATTTATTATATTATACTTAATTATAAATTTTTCTAAAACTTTCCCCCTATTTATTCTATTTTACTTTATTTATATTTTATTATACTTTATTCTATAGGTAATTATTAGCTATTTATTATATTAATATAATTTAATATTATTATTATTAATTTAGTGATTATACTACTATTATAGTATTATTATACTATTAATACTAATCTAATATACTAATACTATTAGTATACTATTATTAGAATATTATCCTATTATTGCAAATAGCAAACAAATATCATTAATATTTATATTATATATATCTTATTTATATATATTTTATATATATTTTATTTATACTTTTTCTATATTTATAATTTATCTATATATTATTCACTAAATATTATAGATTTTCAAATATATAACAAAACAACAAAACTAAAACTAAACTAAATTTAATGTATATACACTTTATTATTTTTATTATCTTTATTATATTTATTATATTTATTATATTTATTTTAAAGATGATCATTAATAATCAATTTTTATTAGAATTCAGAATTCTTCATATTTTAATTATGACACGATGGCTTTATTCTACAAATGCTAAAGATATTGGAACTCTTTATCTTGTATTTGCTCTATTCTCTGGACTTATGGGTACAATGTTCTCTATCCTAATCCGAGCTGAGCTTGCTGGACCTGGTGCTCAAGTACTTAATGGTAATAATCAACTATTTAATGTTATTATTACAGCTCATGCATTCCTTATGATTTTCTTCATGGTTATGCCTGCTCTAATGGGAGGATTTGGTAATTACTTCCTACCTGTAATGCTAGGTGCTCCTGATATGGCTATGCCTCGACTAAATAATATTAGTTTCTGGCTACTTCCTCCTAGTCTTATTCTTCTACTAGCTAGTGCTTTTGTTGATACAGGAGCTGGACCAGGATGGACAGTTGGATATATTAATAAGCTGTCTAAAAACATTACTCGATGCGGGAAACTCCTCAAGTATTCAATTATATTATTTATTTTCAATATAAAATTGTTTACATGAAGATGAATACTAATTTTATTCTTATTAACTATCTGAATTATATAAATTATGTAAAAATGTCATCAACATGAGGGAAATCCGCCTGGTTTATAAAATATCTTAATAATATTAAAATTATTAAGTTTAATTATAAATCATCAGAGACTACACGTAATGCATTTTATAGTATATTTACTAAAAAGAATTCTCTACAAGAAACATTTTATAAATGATTTGTAGGTTTTATTGATGGAGATGGTTCATTTTCTTTTCATAAAACTAGTAAAGGTTACTGGACATTTTATTTTAAAGTATCTCAAAATGTCAATAATATTCAAGTACTTTATTTTATTAAAAATATACTAGGGGTAGGTAGTATCAATACTACTACTATTACTCATAATAATATTGTAGAATTTCGTATTCGAGATAAACAACATATTATTAAATATATTATTCCTATTTTTGATAAATATAAACTACTAACTTCTAAAGAATTTAATTATCTTAATTTTCGTAAAGCTATTCTTATTTCTGAGAATAATAATATTTCAATAGAAGAAAAAGATTCTATAATTATAACACTTAAAAATGAGATTATACCTAAAGATTATATTTCTTCAGCATGAGATTTCACTTCTATTGATACTATAACACTATCAATTATTAATATTATTATTTCTAAAGAATGAATAGTAGGTTTTACTGAAGCTGAAGGTAGTTTTTATCTAATAAAAAAAGGACCTAATCGAATAGTACATATATTTGAAATTACTCAAAAAAAAGATAAAATTGTTATAAAAGCTATTAGTATACTACTTTCTATTAAAATATATGTTAAAAAAACTCATTATAGTTGTGTAACAACAAATCTTGGTAATATTGAATTTATTATTCGATATTTTGATAATACTATAAAAGGTATTAAATCTCTTGAATATCGTATTTGATCTCGATCTTTTAAGAAGAAGACTTCTTATACTGATCTAGTTAATATTCAAAATAAAATACGTAAAATTTGAATAGGATCATGTTCTATTTTTAAATAAATATAATAACTATAAAATGAAGGTATAGTCCAATCCTAATATGAGAATATTAGATATATTAGTGCGACTAATATTTATTGTTATCCTCCACTTTCTGGTCTACAAAGTCATTCAGGTGGTTCTGTTGATCTTGCTATCTTCAGTCTTCACCTATCAGGTATTTCATCTATGCTAGGTGCTATGAATTTTATTGTTACAGTATTTAATATGCGAGCTCCAGGACAAACACTATATAAAATGCCTCTATTTGTTTGGGCAGTTCTAATTACAGCTTTCCTACTTCTTCTTACTCTACCAGTACTAGCAGGTGCAATTACTATGCTACTTACTGATCGTAACTTTAATACTTCATTCTATGATCCTGCAGGTGGTGGTGATCCTGTACTATATCAACATCTATTCTGGTTCTTTGGTCATCCTGAAGTATATATTCTAATTATTCCAGCATTTGGAATTGTTAGTCAAATTACTGCAACATTCTCATCTAAAGCAGTATTTGGATATCTAGGTATGGTATATGCTATGGGAACTATTGGAGTTCTAGGTATGATGGTATGGTCACACCATATGTTTACTGTAGGTCTAGATGTAGATACACGAGCTTACTTTACAGCTGCTACAATGGTTATTGGAGTACCTACAGGTATTAAAGTATTTAGTTGGATGGCTACTATTTATGGTGGTACAGTACGACTTTCTACTCCAATGCTATTTGCACTAGGTTTCATTATGCTATTTACAATTGGAGGTGTTACAGGAGTAACACTATCTAATGCGTCACTTAATATTGCTTTCCATGATAAACATTAATTACAATATTATTAAAGAATAAAAATATTACTATCTATATAGATTTAATTCTATCATAATTATATATAAATATATAATAAATAAATAAAATGAAAACAAAATCTGAATTTAAACCAAATAAACTAACTAAAACACAATTTGAAAAGTTTTTTGTAGGTCTTATAGAAGGAGATGGTTCTCTACAAGTAAATCATTGAAAATATAAAAATCTTCAATATCGAATTGTTATTAAACTAAGTAACAAACCTCTAAATTATGAAATACTAATAAATGTAAAAAAGAATTTTGGTGGTACTATTCTAATTATTAAAAATAATAAAAATCAAGAATTTGTACAATGAACTGTTAATAATAAAGAAAATATTCTAAATACAATTCTACCTATTTTTAAAAAATATCCTCCTCTAACATCACGAACTTATTTTCAACTAAAATTTATAATTAATTGTCTAAATCATAATAATATAACTATTTATATAAATACTAAAAAAGACAAATATAAAGAACATAATAAAGAATTTAAACTATGTGATACTAATAATATCCCTAATTATTTTAAAGAATGACTAGCTAGGATTTATTGAAGCAGAAGGATCATTTTGTATTCGTAATAATAAAAATTATTCTTTTAGTATTGGTCAAAATAATGATTATTATCTAATTAATACTATTCGTAATTATTATGATTGTAATAATATCCAAATTCAAGAGCCTAAAAATAAAATGAATATAAATAAATCAAATAATCTAATTATAATAAAAAATATTCAATTTTATATTATTTCAATTGCTTCTATTAAAGGTCTAAATAAGGTAACAAATCATTGTAAACCATTTCTTCAAGGATATAAATATATTCAACTAATAGAATTTATTAAATCAAATTCAAATCTAAAATAAAATTTTAATAATATTGTATAAAGTGTCATGTAGTCATGCTACTATGAAAGATATTTCTTTGGGTAATCTTTCGGTCTATTTTATTACATACTCATTGAATAAATTAATAAAAATTAAAGAAACTCAATTAATAATAATTCAATGAATAAATAATAATTAAATAAATAGGCTAACGGTGAAATCTTAATGCACTCTATTCAAAGCTAGAGTATAATATATAAATAATAATATATATATAAATGAGCAACCTGTATTAAGACAATACCGTGGTAACTAATAAATTCAATGGATTATTAGGAACCGTAGAGGCCATACGTAGCACAAATATGTAAAAATATTCTTTTGTACATATATTGAAAATATGGTCCGATCCTATCTGTGAAGATAGCAACCCAAATTTCATAAATTAATAATATCATTATTAATATGAAAAATAATTAAAGACTTATTACGTAGTTGCTCACTTCCATTACGTACTATCAATGGGTGCAGTATTTGGAGTATTTGGTGGTTTCTATTATTGGTTCCCTAAAATTGTAGGAAAAACTTATAATGAAACACTAGGAAAAATTCATTTCTTTACTCTATTTATTGGAGTAAATCTAACATTCTTTCCACAACATTTCCTAGGAGTATCAGGAATGCCTCGACGTATTCCAGATTATCCAGATGCATTTACACCATATAACTTTATGTCAAGTCTAGGTAGTTGTATTTCAGTTGCAGCTATTATTGTATTTGCATATGCAATGTATGATGCACTAACTTATGGAGAAGAAGCGGATGCAAATCCCTGGGATCTACCAGGATTCTTTGAATCAACACCATCATTCTGGCTAGAAGGTTCACCCGCAATGTCTCTAGAATGGGCAGTAGATTCTCCTACACCATTCCATGCATTCCATGTAATTCCAAAACAATCTTAATTTTACTAAATTAGAATTATTCTATTTAATCTAAATAATAACAATAATAATTCTAAATAAAATAAGATTAATAAAGAATGAAAAGGAATCAATTTACTATAATATAAAAATAAACAATTTTTAGACTTAAAAATTAGTAAATATAATAAATAAATAACTAAAAAAGAAAATAATTCAATAATATTTCCATAATCTCTTACTAATTATTTTTTTCTTTGTTGTTAGAATAATAAAAATTAATTATCTTCTAATATCACAATAATAAATTTATAAATATAATTAATTTATAAATAATAAGAGAAAAAATAACGAAATTTGAAATAATACTAATTTATTTTAAATAAGTTATTTAATATAAAAATAAATTAAAAATGCCACAACTAGTACCATTTTACTTTGTTAACCAACTATCTTTTACTCTATTTGGTATGTTTGTACTAATTTTTCTATTTAGTCGATATATTCTACCTTCATTTGTAGAACTAAATCTATCTCGACTATATATTACGAAACTACATTAATAAATAAATAGTAAGGTTATAATAAATGAATATTTTAATAAAGAAAATAATAAGAATATATATAAGTTAAATATTCTATAAAATAATTATTATAAATTAAATATCAAAATATTTATTATAGGGGAATTTATTAAGAATAATATTTCGATTTTATTCTTCCCCTTTTAGTGTATATTGGTATTATATATAGTATATATATTCTATTCTATTCTATTATGTTCTATTCTATTTCTATTAAAGATTGGAAATAGAATACGATTTTAGAATAAATTGTATAAATTTTATTCTAATAATAAGAAGATAATAATATATATAGGAGAGGAGTTTTATCATAATTATAATTGTTTATTTATATAATAATATATTTATTATAAGATATCTCTATAATATAATGATTTTAATTTATATATATTTCCTTGCTATAATATATAATAAAATACTAATAATAATGATTTAAACAATATAATATTGAAACTTCATCTAATCAAACTTTTCCCTAACTTTATAAAAGATTAATATTAAATAATAATATCCTATTAATTTAATAACTACTCAAACTTTATTGTTATATAGTTTAATTATATAATATATTCACAATATAGAAGATTACTATTATATTCTATATATAAATATATAGTATAGATTACTATTTTATTCTATAAATAAATATAAATATATATACTACTATTTTATTTTTTATATACTATAGTATATATATACTACTATTTATTTATTCTAGTATAAGTATATATACTATTATTATTTTTTTTATTTTTATATTATATACTACTATTTTTTATTCTATATAATATATACTACTATTTTTTTTTTAATATATAGGAAAAACCATTTTTTAACATAACTATTATATAGGATGTCGACAGTAATCAATGTTTATAGTAACCACTATTAATATATTCTATTCTTTATTGAAATTAATTGAATAGTAGACTATACTATAATACTTTATATAATTATATATATTTACTTTATTTACTATATATTAATATCCCCATTACTTAAATAATATTACTCATCTAAGTATCTAAATAGTTACAACAACTTTATTTAGACATTCTTTATATTAATATTAAAACTTAATAATATATCTTATAATAATAAAAGAACAAAGAATCTATTTATCAATCACTATTTTAATACATTATAATAAATTCTATCCTATTTTATAGATAATTACTAAGTTATTTATTATTTCAATTTATTTTTACAATGCAAAACAATAATATTCAATCAATCTCAGCTATTCAAGCTGAACGACCTAAATTCCAATATCATCCATATCATATGGTTACTCCTAGTCCATGGCCACTATTTATTTCATTTTCACTACTTATCCTTACTATGGGTGCTGTAGTTTATTTCCAAGGTATTATTTCTCCATTTGGAGATTCTGGACTTAGTCTTGTTATTCTTGGTCTAATTTCTACTACTCTATGTATGGTTCTTTGGCTACGAGATATTATTACTGAAGGAACATTTCTAGGAGATCATACTTTTAAAGTTCAAAAAGGACTAACTCTAGGTATAACTCTATTTATTACTTCAGAAGCATTCTTCTTCCTATCTATCTTTTGGGCTCTATTTAATGGATGTCTTTCTCCAGATGTAGCTCTAGGTGGACAATGGCCTCCAATGGGTATTGAATCTATTAACCCTTTTGAACTTCCTCTACTTAATACTGTTCTACTTCTTTCATCTGGTGCTTCAGTAACATATTCTCATCATGCTCTTCTTAATAAAAATCGATCAGGAGCTATTGCTGGTCTTATCATTACTATTCTATTTGCTTCAGTATTTACATACTGTCAAGGTATTGAATATAGTAATGCACCATTTACTATTTCTGATGGTATGTATGGATCTACATTCTATATGTCTACAGGATTCCATGGTATTCATGTTATTGTAGGTACTATTATGCTAGCTGTATCTCTAGCTCGACTAATTCAATATCATTTTACAAATACTCATCATATTGGTTATGAATCTGCTATTCTATATTGGCACTTTGTTGATGTAGTATGGCTATTCCTATTTGTAAGTGTATACTGGTTTGGAGGATAATATTTATTCTAAATAATTTTAAATATAATAATAATAAATAAATTATTATTTCCCCTTACTATATTTAGTATTATTATACTAAAATGGATTTTTATTACTATTATAATATAATAATATTATTTCAATTATACATTTATAATATTACTATTGATTCTTTATGAACATTCCCTAAATTAAATAAATTAAATAATTTATATTAATTAATATAACATAAAATACTATTTATTTTTTAATAAACTTCTAGTATTTCCCATAAAACAAATAACTTTAAATTTTATAATGAATACATTTCTAATTGATCTTCTAACTCTAGGTTCAGTATTTTCAGCACTACTAGTTGTAACATCTAAAAACCCTGTAATGTCTACACTATTTCTTATCTCCCTATTTCTTAACATTTCAGGATATCTAGTACTAATAGGACTAGGATTTATTGGTGTTTCATATCTAATTATTTATATTGGAGCTATTGTAATTCTATTTCTATTTGTAGTTATGATGCTTAATCTTCAACTAGCAGAACTTAATGCAATAGCATCAGAATATACTCAAAATCTTCCACTAGGAGCTATTTTTGTATTTCTACTATTCATTGAACTATTTACTATCTTCCCATTTACATCTAATGGACAATATCAAACACTTAATCCATTTAAAATCTTTACAGATATTCAAATTGGACTACTTAACTCTATGAATTCTATTCTAGAAACATTTGGATACCCTGCTATGTCTAAATCAACAGATGTATATATAACATTTAATAATAATAATCCTGATATTCTATTTTCTAGTCTACAAGAAGTTCAATCTATTGGATTTACACTATACACATTCGCAAGTGTATGGCTATTTGTAGCAAGTATGATTCTTCTACTAGCTATGATTGGACCAATTGTACTAACACTTAAAGTACGTAATTCAGTAAATTAATTTAATTCTAAAAATAATTGAATAATAATGTTTACTAATAAGTTCAATTATTCTATTTATTTTAGTAAATTAATATTTAAAAGAAAAGTTCTAACTTTTACTTGTAATAAAAGTGAAAATATATTATCCTTTTTAAAAATAAGAATATAATAAACTTTTCCCCTTTTCAAAATAAATACTATTATTTTAATTTTAGTTTACTCTTTACTATTATTAAAATGATAAATATACTCACTCTTATTGAAATATAAATCGATAAAAAGAATTGTGATCTCAGATGGCTACTGTAAAAGAATTGCAAATTCTTTATTTAGGGTTCAATTCCCTCTCAATTCTATATAATTATACAATTTCTATAATAAAAGATTTTACTATAAAATTAGAACTCTTATTAATTATATTAGATTCTATATATATATAAATATAGAATGGTTTATAATAACAATAGAATAATTCCTAATGAAATTCATTATACAATTATTAATCATATATAAGAATAATTAATTATATTAGTAATAATAATATATATATATATATAATAAAGAGCATAGTATAATTGGTAGTACAGTGATCTCCAAAATCACTAGTGTTGGATCGTACCCAGCTGTTCTTGAGTTTATAATAACAATTTAAGTATAAAAGTATATATAATATACTAAAAATATATTAGTTATTTATATAATAAATATATAAAATTAAAATAAAGAGAATATATTAGTATATAATAATTTTAAGTAAAAAATAATATTTATATAATAGTATTTTATATAATATAGTAAGGTATTTTGAATAATAGTTAGTAGGATTTATATTAATATTATAAATTTGTATTTAGACTATATAATGAATATATAGGAAATCCGTTTTGTAAAAGTACCAGGAATAGTAAAGTATAAGGAATAGGAATAGTAAAAGTAAAAGTACCAGGAATAGTAAAAGTAAAGTATAAGAAATAGAAATAGTAAAGTATAAGGAATAGTAAAAGTAAAGTACTAGGAATAGTAAAAGTAAAGTACTAGGAATAGAAATAGAAATAGGAATAGTAAAAGTAATAGAAATAGTAATTATTATTGTAATTCTGATTGTAATTGTAATAATAATACTAATTATTATTCTAATTAGAATACTAATATAAATTACACTATTCTCTATTATTATTATTCTATTTATATAATATTAAAATATATTCTAAGAAAATTGTTTTATTGTTTAAATAATCATTCCATTTCTATTTACTATATATGATTAATAGGCTAAAATTTATTATTGAATATTATTTTAATGAATTATTTTATTATTGATATAACAAAATTTATCATCATTGATACTATTTATAGGAGAGGAATTTTTCCAATTTTCCAATTTTCCAATTTTATAAAAAACACTCATTATCTCTTTCTATAATAAAACCTTTATTCTTAAATAATAATAATATAGGTTATTAACATTAATCAAAGTAAAAGTAATATTAAAATCAATATTTTAGTAATCAATAATCCTAATATATATATATATATATATTATTCATATTAATAAATTCTATTTGTAACTCTAATTATACATTATATATTTATAATATTCATTACTATACCTACTTTAGAATAATTAAGAATTAATTATTTATAGTACTTTAGTGTAAAGGTCCGCATATCAGGCTCATAACCCGAAGGACCAGGTTCGATTCCTGGAATGTACTCAATATTAATATTACATATTCATTCAATAAAACCCTTTTACTAAAATATTTTATTATTATTAACTTATCCTAATATATTTATATTTCTATATTATTATATTTTATTTATTATCTAAACTAAATATTTATAAATTTATACTTTTGGTCTTTTAGTTTAATGGTAAAACCCTCGGTCTTCATCTGAGTAAGTGGGCGTTCGAATCGCCTAAAGATCAGAGAATATATATAAAATATATAAAACTTTTCTATATTGATATTATATTTTATATAAAGGGATATTTTATTTTTAAGAATAAATAGAAATATATTCTATTTTATAGTAAATATATATTATTATAAATATAATATTAGTCGATTTAGTTTAGTGGTAAAATAGGTAACTTGTAATTACTTGTCACTAGTTCGATTCTAGTAGTCGGCATAAATTATATTAAAATTAATTTATTATAGAAACTACTTTTAAAACAGGAATTCTACTTTTAGTAATAAGGATTTTACTAATTTCTTTTATTATTAGTATTAAATAATATATATATATATTATAATAGGATGTGGTCTAGTAGGCATGACGGTCCCTTTTGGTGGGACAGGGCGACTGTTCGAATCAGTCCATCCTAGTATTTCTTATTTTAAAATATATTTATATCTCATTTCTTGTCTTAAATGAAATTTTTATTTATATATTCTTTCTTCAATTTTATTTAATTACAGTTCTAATTCAAATTCTAATTATAGTTCTAATTAGGATTATTCTTCAAATTAGAATTATCATTGTAAAACTAATTTACGAAAAAAAAAACGTTTTCCTATATATTTATATTATATAATCTAATAAAATATAATCTAATATAATCTAATATAATCTAATAAAATATAATCTAATATAATCTAATATAATCTAATAAAATATAATCTAATATAATCTAATATAATCTAATAAAATCTAATATAATCTAATATAATCTAATATAATAAAATATAATCTAATAAACGGATCCCCTATAAGAATTACATAATATATATTATAATAACTAACCAATATATAATATAATATCCTTATATCCAATATTTTATATCCAATACCATATATCATATACTATACACCATATACCATATATATATATATATATAGATATATATCTATCTTATCTATACAATAAATTAATAATAATTCAATATATTAATTATACATACAACATACTAATCTAATTTATTATTATTATATTATCTATTAAATATTCTTTTATTATAATAATTATCTATTTTATTATTACTTATTTTAATAATACTTACTATTACTAACTAATATTAATATTAATACTTAAAATTTTAAATAAAAGGGGATTAACTATAACTAATATTAATATACTTTATATACTTAAATATTCATAAATTTATACTTTAAAATAATAGAATACATTTTCTATATAATTATAATTATTCTATATATAATTAATTATATTCTATTTAATACTAATATTTAATATTGATTTTTATTCAATAATATTTAGTTTATATTATTTAGTTTATTAATCAATAATTATTACTATTTATAAATTCTATTTATAATTAGTTATTCCCTTTTTTAGTTACTGCAATATCCATTAGTGTATTTTCTAGAATACCAATAGCAGGAACTAGAACTAGGAAGTAACCAAAGTAAAATAGTGTAGCATATGATCCAATTACTGAATAAGGATATTCTGGATGTTGTGCTCCAATCCACATTAGTAGTAGGAAATCTACTGTAAATAGCCAAAATACAAATCGTGATAGAGGACGGAATTGGTTACCTCGGATTTGAGATGTATCTAGAATTGGCATTGCTAGTAGAATTAGTAGTGAACCAAACATTGCTACAACTCCTAGCATTTTATTAGGAATTGATCGAAGAATTGCATAGAATGGTAGAAGATACCATTCAGGTACAATTGATGGTGGAGTTTGCATTGGATTTGCAATAATATAATTATCTGAATGACCTAGAGAATTTGGATAAAAGAATACAAATACTGATAGTACTACTAGGAATAGTACAATTGTTACTAGATCTTTAAATACAAAATATGGATGGAATGGTAGTCGATCAGTATTTCCTGAAATACCTAGAGGATTACTACTTCCATGCTCATGAATTGTAAGTAGATGCATTGCTGATAGTGCAGCAAGAATAAATGGTAGTAGAAAATGTAGAGAAAAGAATCGGTTAAGAGTTGCATTACTTACACTAAATCCACCCCATACGAATTGTACAAAATCTTGTCCAATCCATGGAATAGCACTTAGAAGGTTAGTAATTACTGTTGCACCCCATAGTGACATTTGTCCATATGGAAGTACATAACCTAGGAATGCTGTAGCCATTGTAAGTACTAGAATAATTACTCCAATAGACCATGGTAGAATTCGAGGTGATTTAAAACTTCCATAATATAGACCACGTCCAACATGGAAATATAGAAATAGGAAGAAGAATGAAGCAGTATTAGCATGTACATATCGTAGTGCCCATCCATAGTTTACATCTCGCATAATGTGTTCAACACTTGCAAAAGCAAGATCAACATTAGGACAATAATGCATAGCTAGGAAAATACCTGTAATAATTTGAATAACAAGACATACACCAAGTAGTGAACCAAAGTTCCACATGTATGAAATATTAGCTGGTTCCGGATTATCAATAATATAACTATTGGCCAGACCAAGAATAGGATTCGTTTTAAGAAGTCGCATTTTAAAAAATAAATATATAATTAATCTATAATCATAAATACTTATTAAATTAATAAAATAAAATTTTACTAATTATTAAGTAAATATATTATAAATATTTCTAGAATAATAATAAATACTCTAAAATTCAAAATTGTATTTACAATATAATAAATAGTTACATTGAATTTAATAAATAAAAGATTCAATTAAAATAAAATTTGTTATTTTAGATTGAGAGAATAATAACATCAAAATAATTAGTGAAATAGAATAGAATAATAAATAATATAATAATTAATATTATTTACAATTTTGTATATTTTCAGTTTGCCTTGGAGGAATCGAACCTCCATAATGTTTTTATCGGAAACACATTCTAACCGTTGAATTAAAGGCAATTATACTAAGTATATATAAACATATTTAAAGTAAACTTATTTATAATTGAGAATAAGGTAATATAATTTATATAATAATAATTCAATATAGAGAATATATTGTATATTGTATATTATATAATATAATTGAATATACTTATATATTGTATAAATATATAGAATACAAATATTGGGTAAGTATCATTGGATGGGGAGGTGAATATGTAAAATAAAATATATTTTAATTAGGTAACTTTAAAAAGTTAAAAGATCTCCTATATATTATATTATTAAAGTAAATTCAATAAAATATAAAAATCGAAAATAAAATAGAAATAGTTACAGAACCTAAATCTAAATATAACAATAATATAACCTAAATCTAAAATATAAATATATTTATAATATAACCTAAATTATAAATAGAATAGTTATATAATGTAAATTGTAAATAATTAATAGAAATAAAATAATAATATAACTTAAATCTAAAATAGTTAATTATTATATAATGTAAATCTGAAATAGTAAATTGAATAATTATATAATGTAAATCTGAAATAGCGAATTGAATAGTTATGTAATGTAAATAAAAATAGTAAAGATTATACTATAAATTATGAAAATTCTATCACTTTCGAAATGAAATTCAATGAAATTCAATGAAATTTAATTAAACTAAACTTAACTAAATTAAACTCCTCTCCTATAAGATATCTATCATATAGTTAATACCTCTACATATAAACCCTTTATACTTATTATACCCATTATATTATATAACATTATTACTAATATCCTTACTTTAAGTTAATCTACTTACTATATATTATCATATCTAGTTACTTCATATATAAGTATAACTACGATATACATATCTATACTTTACCTTATTTACTTATTTATGATCTATAATTCTAAACCCCTATTTAAAAATAAATCCAACATTTATAATAATAATATTCATAATAATTATAATATTAATTATACTGAAAATACTCATAATAATAACAATAATATTATTAATAATAATAATAATATTCATTCTAATAATAATCTTTATTATCCAATTAATAATAATAAACTACTTAATATCCTTCAATCTTCACTTATTCCAAACAATTTTAATTATTCTAAAAATAATAATTATCTTAATAATCAAATTTCTAAAATTGCTACTCATATTATTAAAACATTCTTTGATAATAAATTCCCTAATCTTATTATTAGTAATCCTACTTTTGATAATTCTACTAATAAAATTAATATTTCTATTTTTTATTATAGTAATGATACTAATAATCTTACTAAAAATTATTATAATAAGAATAATTACAATAATATTGATAATTTTAAAGATAATCATAAATCATTTAAAATTATTCAGAATGATTCTATTCTTCCTCTTTCAGATACTATTTCTATTCTATTTAATAAACAAGTTAATTTTAATCTTATCCGTATTCATTATCCTTATATAAATAGTTTTATTCTTGCTCAATATCTTATTAAAAATGCCTCTACTAATACTTTCCTTCATTTCTCTGAAGCTATTCTTTCATACCCATCTCTATCTACTGATACTTATGGTATTATTGGACAACCTGGTTCTTTTACTCTTCCTTCATATATTACTAGTATTCGACTACAACTTGCAGGACGACTTATAACAGAACAAGTTGTTCCTCGACTTACTAAAAAATCTATTCGTATTTCTAATCCTAATACTAATAATCAATCTGCTCTTAATGAAGCAGGTATTCATTCCCATTCTATTAATAATACTATTACAGATTATGCTAAATATTCTAGTAAAAATGAACTTGGAAGTTTTACACTTAAAGTTTGGATTAATTCTATTATTACACAACCTAAATTAATTTTAGATTATTATTCTAATTTATTTTTTAATAATCCAAATAATCCCCTTTATTTATTATTATTATAAATATATATTCTATAGGTTATATTTACATTTCTCTTCATTATTTCATTTATATACTACTATATATATATATATCTTATTAATCATTAAAATAGAAGATATTCACTATTTAGTAAAATTCAATATTACTATTTTATTATAAACTATTTATTATTTAGGGATCTTAGCATAATGGTTAATGCACCAAGTTGTCAGTTTGGATTATGCCCGTTCGACTCGGGTAGATCTCGTTAATATTAGATTTTATTCTTTACTAAAAATTGTTTTAATTTTATTACTATTTTTATTATTATTTATTATATTACTTTTATTATATAATAATTAATATATATTATACTTATTATTTATATTCATCGATATTATATATATTAATATAGATATTTAGTAAGTATTTCTATATATTATACATTCATCTCTTAGCTTTAAGCTATTTTTATTCTAATAATCATGAATCTTAGTCTTATTCTATTTATTATTGGTCTTCTAGGATTTGTACTTAATCGAAAAAATATTCTACTAATGATTTTTTCTATGGAAATTATGCTACTATCTGTTACACTTCTTGTACTTATTTCATCTTATAATTTTGATGATATCCTAGGACAAACTTATGCTATTTACATTATTCTTCTTGCTGCTGCTGAGTCTGCTATTGGACTTGGTATTCTAGTAGCATATTACCGACTACGTGGATCTATTTCTCTATCTGATAATAATAATAATATTAATCAATAATTATTTTAGATTATTATTATTCATTATTATTCCTAAATAAATATATATCTATCTTTTTAATTAATAAAGACTTTATTTTTATTTATTATTTTATTTATATTTATTAGGAATATTATTATATAGATTACGAAATAATATAAAAATATATTTTATATATACTATGTATCTTACTCTTCTATTTCTACCATTTATTGGTGCAGCATCTGCTGGTCTTCTTGGACGTAAAATTGGTGTTACAGGAGCTCATATTCTTACTACTTCATGTCTTATTACTTCTGCTATTCTTTCTATTATTGCATTTTATGAAGTTGTTCTATGTCATTCTCCTGTTACTATTTATATTGGAAATTGGATTCAATCTGAAGTTATGTCTGTTCCATGGTCATTTACTTTTGATACTCTTTCTATTTCTATTATTGCTACAGTACTTATTGTTTCATCACTAGTTCATTTTTATTCTATTGATTATATGAGTGCTGATCCTCATAATCAACGATTTTTCTCATATCTTAGTCTATTTACTTTCTTTATGGCTCTTCTTCTAGCTGGAGATAATTATTTTATTCTATTCCTTGGTTGGGAATATATTGCTGTATGTTCATATCTTCTTATTAATTTCTGGTTTACAGTTATTGAAGCTAATAAATCTTCAATGCAATCATTTATTGTTAATCGTGTTGGTGATATGGGACTTTCTATTTCATTCTTTGCAATGTTCTTCCTATTTGGTAATGTGGATTTTGCTACAGTATTCTCACTTGCCCCTATTATGAATGAAAATGCTCTTACTATTATTGGTATTCTTCTTCTTATTGGAGGTATGGGTAAAAGTGCTCAAATTGGACTTAATACTTGGCTACCTACAGCTATGGCTGGACCTACTCCAGTTTCATCACTTATTCATTCTGCTACTCTAGTATCTGCAGGAGTTTATGTTCTTCTACGATCTAGTCCACTACTTGAATATTCATCTACAGCTCTTATTGCTATTACATGGATTGGATCTATTACAGCATTCTTTGCTGCATCTACAGGACTATTTCAAAATGATCTTAAACGTGTTATTGCTTATTCTACTTGTTCTCAAATGGGATATCTATTCCTAGCTTGTGGTCTATCTCAATACAACACTGCACTATTTCATCTTGTTAACCATGCTTTCTTTAAAGCTCTTCTATTCCTTTCTGCAGGTGCTGTTCTACATGCTACATTTGATCAACAAGATCAACGACGACTTGGAGGTTTCCTTGGACTTCTTCCATTCACTTATACAGCTATTCTTATTGGATCTCTTAGTCTTATGGCTATCCCATTTATGACTGGATTCTATTCTAAAGATCTTATCCTTGAACTAGCTTACTCTCAATACCTATTCAAAGGAACTATTGCATATTGGCTAGGATCTATCTCAGCTGGACTTACAGCATTCTATAGTTTCCGACTTATTACAATAGTATTCATGTCATATCCTAATTCTCCTAAAAAGATTTATGAATCTTCACATGATGCTGCCATCTTTGCTATAATTCCAATGTCTACTCTTGCTATTCTTGCTATCTTCTTTGGATATATTGGTAAAGATCTATTCGTTGGTATGGGTACTGATTTCGCAGGTAACTCTCTATTCACTCATCCATCTCATATTTCACTTATTGAAGCTGAACTTATCCCAACAATTTATAAACTATTTCCATCATTTATTACACTTGCTGCAGCATCACTTGCATTCTATCTATATAATTATGGTGGCTCAGCAATAGCTCAATTCGCTAAAACTCCACTAGGATTCCATCTATATAAATTCTTTAATGGTAAATTCTATATTGAAGTACTATATAATAAATATCTTATTCCAGCATCACTAGGTCTAGGTTACGTTGTTTCTAAACTTATGGATCGAGGACTTATTGAACAAATTTTTGGATATGGTATAACATCTGGACTTAATTCTACTGGACGTAAAGTTGCTAAACTTGATGATTATACACTTCCATCATATGCAGTTTATTTTGCACTTACTCTTGTTGTATTTAGTATCCTTATCCTTGCCCCTCTACTTTCACTAGAATTTAATGAAATTATTATGCCCGCATCTAACTCAGATATTTATAACTCTATCCCTAACTCTATCCAAAATGTAGAAAATATTACTAATTCTATCTCTAATCTAGAAAATCTTAATGAAATCAATACTATTTATAGTAATACTCCTAATAGTATCAATACTATTAACACTATAAATAGTATGAATAATATGGATATCCTTAATAATATTAATACATTTATCGATGTTCGTCTTATTATCGTAATAGTAGTAGCAACACTAATTGCACTATCTTAATTATATTACTCTATTATCAAAAAATCAAAATTGTACTTTGTACTATCTTAATAATAATCTATTTTATTTAAGTAAATTATACTACTAATTATTAATTATTTATTATTAATAAAATAATAATTATCTTTAAATATTTAATCAGATTAATATAAACAAAGAATAATATTATTAAAATTAATTTAATAAATTTATTCTAATTATTTAATTTCAATTTCATTTAGAATATAAGTAGAATAAGAATTAATAGTATAATCTATATAATTAGATAATAATATAATATATATTATATTATATTTGTATTGTATTATATACTATCTTCCCCTTTTCTAGTCTTTCTTCTTTCGGTAAAAATAAGAGAATATAACATTCTGAGATTTGATAAGAGAAGATTACAGAAGATTACAGAAGATTACAGAAGATTACAGAAGATTAGATTACAGAAAGATAACAGAAGATTAGATAACATAAGATAACATAAGAAATAGAAATATATTTTTAAAGATAAGATTAGATAAGATAACATAAGATTTGAGAAGATAAGATATAAGATTACAGAAGATTACAGAAGATTAGATAAGATTAGATAACATAAATAGTTATAGAAAGAAATAGTAATAGTAATAGTTATAGTTATAGTTATAGAAGATTAGATTAGATAAGATTAGAGAAGATTAGATTAGATTAGATAAGATTAGATAAGATAAGATAAGATAACATAAGAAATAGAAATATATTTTTAAAGATAAGAGAAATATAAATATAAGATATAACATATAACATATAACCAATATAGGAATAGAATTTTCTTTTATAGAATATAATAGAATTTCATAGAATAGAATTTCATAGAATAATTATATTCAATTTAATTGAATATAATTGAATTGTATAGAATAGAATAAAATAAGATAAGATAAGATAAGATTAGATAACATAAGATAACAGAATCTTAATTTATTTATTTCTTTACTTTTAATCTTTCTCTTCAAATCTTTCTAAAAATCGAATCAATCGAATCTATATTAAAATATTAATTATAATCTAATAATCTTCTTTCTTTCTTTAAATTTTACATAGATAATGAATAGTATTAATCTAGAGTGGAAGTAAGCATGTTGAAATTGGTAGACAAGCTATTCTTAGGAAATAGTGGTGAAAAACTGTATGGGTTCAAGTCCCATTGCTTACAGCTTACAGCTTACATTATGAATTACTATTTTTATAGAAGTATAGAAGTCTATAGAAGTCTATAGAAGTCTATAAAGTCTATAAAGTCTATAAAGTATAGTATAAAGTATAGTATAAAGTATAGTATAAAGTATAGTATAAAGTATAGTATAAAGTATAGTATAAAGTATATAAACTATATAAAGTCTATAAAGTATAAATAATAAATAAAGTATAAAAGTAAAGGAGTCTAAAGAAAGGAGTATAAAGATAGCATAGCATCTTTAGCTAAATAGGTTAAAGCACCTAACTTCGGATTAGGGGATTGAGGGTTCGAGTCCTCCAAGATGCTAATGGTAATGGGAATGGGAATGTAATGGTAATGGTAATAGTAATGGTAATGGGAATGGAAATACAAATAGTAATGGTGATAGTAATGGTGATAGTAATGGGAATATAAATATTTGGTTATGTACTGGTAATAAAGTGAGATAATTACTATTTTAGAATTCTCTTAAATTATACTAAAATGGTTCTATTTCTAGTATATATAGAGAATATATATATAGGGTATTAAAAGGGATTTCTCTAAATGAATAAATAATATAGGGGAGGGATTTAATTTTAAATTGAATTTGAGATTTTAGAGGAATTGAATTTATAGTAAGATTAAGATTTCTATTTATATAACTATTTGTATTTGTATTTCGATTTGTATTTGTATTTGTATTTGTATTTCTATTTGTATTTGTATTTGTATTTGTATTTGTATTTCTATTTGTATTTGTATTTCTATTTGTATTTCTATTTGTATTTCTATTTCGATTTAGAATTTATATAGAACATTATTCTAATTATTATATAGGAGAGGAATTTATGAAATGAAATTTATGAATTCATTAATTAAGATTTATTTAAGATTAAGATTTATTTAAGATTAAGATTTATTTAAGATTTAGATTAAGATTTATTTAAGATTTAGATTAAGATTTAGATTTCTAGACATTTATTCAATAAATAAAATATAGGAGAGGAATTTATTCTTATTATTCTTATTATTCTAATTATTCTAATTATTCTTATTATTCTTATTATTATTTCATTCTAATTATTCTTATTATTATTTCATTCTTATTATTCTAATTATTATTATTATTATTAGAGCTGTATTATTCTATATTCCTAATAATTATATAGGAGAGGAATTTGATTTTATATTGAATTGAGATTTCTATTTCTATTTCTATTTCTATTTATCTTTATCTTTATCTTTATCTTTATCTCTATATTTATCTTTATCTTTATTCATAACTTAACTTATATTTACTATTTATTTATTTATTCACATTATTGAAATTTTATTATTAGAGCTGGTGGTAGTTGAGGTAGTTGAGGTAGTATAGATAGTTGAGGTAGTTGAGGTAGTATAGATAGTTGAGGTAGTTGAGATGTTATTTACTGTTATTATAACAATTATTCTTATTATTATTAGAGCTGTATTATTAGAGCTGGTGGAATTATTATTATTATATAGGAGAGGAGTTTTATCATAATAATCAGAATAAGAATCAGAATAAGAATCAGAATAAGAATCAGAACCAGAATCACAATCACAATCAAAATCGGAATCTGAATCTGAATCTGAATTCGATATACTATTTATTCACATTATTTTATTATTAGAAGATAAGATAACAGAACAGAACAGAACAGAACAGAACAGAACAGAAGAAATAGTTATATAGTTATAGAAAGAAATAGTAATAGTTATAGAAATAGAAGATAACAGAAGATTTGAGAAGAGAAGAGAAGAGAAGAGAAGAGAAGAGATAATATAGTATTGTATTGTATTATATTGTATTATATAGTATTGTATTATATTGTATTATATTGTATTGTATTGTATTATATTGTATTATATTGTATTGTATTGTATTGTATTTATTCACATTATTTTATTATTAGAGAAGGAGCTTACTGGAAAAGTGGAGGTCTTATTTATTCATTTACTCTTATTATTAGTATTAGAATTATTCTTATTCTTAGTATTAGAATTATTCTTATTCTTAGAGCTGTATAATTATTAGAATTATTAGTATTAGAATTATTCTTAGTATTAGAATTATTCTTATTATTAGTATTAGAATTATTCTTAGTATTAGAATTATTCTTATTCTTAGAGCTGTATAATTAATATATAGGAGAGGAATTTTATCATTACTACTACTACTACTACTACTACTACTACTACTACTACTACTACTACTACTACTACTACTACTACTACTACTACTACTACAAGTACAAGTACAACTACTACAAGTACAAGTACAAGTACAAGATAGAACAGAACAACATTCGTGATTTATCATTGATCATTGATTATCCCTCATTAGACATTGAATATCCGATATTGGATATTGAAAATACAAGATTGGAAATAGAACAAAAACATTGGACATTGGTCATTGGAGATACGAGATAGGTCATTGGAGATAGAAAGAACAAGAACCATTGGTTATAAGTTATTGGAGATTGGTCATTGGTTATAAGTTATTGGAGATTGGTCATTGGTGATTCGTGATTGATCCTTCCTATTTATTGGATTAAATTACTTTATTTGTATCTTTTACCTAATATACTATATACTATAGACTATAGACTATACACTATACACTATACACTATACACTATACACTATACACTATACACTATACACTATACACTATACACTATACACTATACACTATAGGTAACGAACGAACATTCATTAACATTTATTTATATTCATTTTAGTCATTTCACTATATCTTTCACTTCATATTTATACTTATTGTTTACCTGTTTGTGGTTTATTATTTATATTTAGAATTAAACTATTTATATTATACCATAGACTTATATTATTTATTATTCATAATGCTTGGTGCTGCTAAATACATCGGAGCTGGAATTGCTACTATTGCTCTTGCTGGTGCAGGAATTGGAGTAGCTATTGTATTCTATGCTCTTATCCAAGGTACATCTCGAAACCCTTCTGTTAAAGCTCAACTATTCCAATACGCTGTTCTTGGATTTGCTCTATCAGAAGCTACAGGGCTATTTGCTCTAATGGTTTCATTCATGATCCTGTTCTCATAATTTGGAATATATATATATTCTATTTATGTTATTAGTGGAGTAAGTATTTCATTTATTATTTGGAATTGTAATATTTATTCTATATATTCTATATTTACAATTATTTTTACAAATAGTTTTATTTATTTATTATTATTATTGGAATTCTTATTATAACTATTCTATTTAATTAATACTTTACTTATTTCCCCTTACAGAAACAGAATTAGGGATATATTTTAGTAATATATTATAGTAATATATTATTCTATTTCGTAAAATAGAATACGTATATTTTGTACTCTTAACAATGGAATACGAATATCAATATAATATCAATATTCTTTAGTCTTAACAATGGATATTTAAATAGTTACACTTACACCTCTCAGAATAGAAGTAAAAGTAAGTAATGGAATACCATCTTCATTAAGAGTAGATTGAATAGTATAAATAGTATACTATACTATACTATACTATACTATACTATACTAATAGTAATAAGAATACGAATAGGAATAGTAATAAGAATAGGAATAGTAATAAGAATAGTAATTCTAATAGGAATAGGGATAGTAATAAGAATACGAATATGAATACTATTTTATTAATTAATTTATTCTATTTATTATATAGGAGAGGAATTTTATTTTATTTTATTTTATTTTATTTTATTTTATTTTATGAGATGAGAAATTTATTCTATTTATTATATAAGAGAGGAATTTTATTTTATCAATTTATTTATTTAATTTTTATTAATGAATGAATTATTCATTATTCATTATTCATATTAATATTAATATAAGAAGAAGAAGAAGAAGAATATTTATTATATAGAAGAAGAATTAGAATATTTATTTTATTATATAGAAGAATTAGAATATTTATTTTATTATATAGAAGAGGAAAGGAGAGTTAAGGAGAGTTAAGGAGAGTTATTTTATAATTATTATTATTAGAAGAATTAGAATATTTATTATATAGGAGAGGAATTTGATTTTTAATTAGTATTCGTATTACTATTCGTATTACTATTACAATTACAATTACAATTACAATTACAATTACTATTACTATTACAATTACAATTAGAATTACAATTACAATTCAAATTTCTATTTCATTTCATTTCATTGTTATTTTTAAACTTCTCCTATAAATTATTCACAATTACGAATACTACTACTACCCTTTACTTACCCTTATCATTTACTCCTTTCCCTTACTCTATAACCCCTACTTTATACATTTTTCACCACTACTCTATTACTAACCTACTACTATTTATATACTAATACTTATTTCTTAAATTATTCTTTATTTATATTCAATCTTTATATTTATTATTTTACTTATTATTTATTATTATTTATTATTATTCTTATTATTATTATTTAGAATATCTATCATATCTATCATATTTATTATTATTTATTATTATTTATTTATTTATATCTATCATATCTCTCATATTTATTATTATTCATATTATTTAGAATATTTATATTATTCATATTATTCATATTAGAATATTATTCATATTATTCTAATACATATCTACCATTATATACATATCTTCCATTATATATATAATATACATATCTACCATTCTATATTTTAGATTTGTATTATATACATAATATACATATCTACCATTCTATATTTTGCATAGATTATTTTATAGGAACGAGATCTTTTTATTTTATTTTATTTTATATTATTTATATTATATTCTATTTTATTTTATTATACAATATTATTTTATTATACAATATTATATTATTTTATAGAATATTTTATATTCTTATTATATATTATATATTATATATCTTCCATTATAAATTATATAGGAACGAGATCTTTTATTGCATACTTCATATTATTATTTTTATATATTTATTATTATTATTATTTTTATATATTTATTATTATTTATAATTATTATTTTTATATAGGAACGAGATTTTTAATATCATACTTATTCCTATTTCAATATCAATACTTATACTTATTTCTATTGAAATATCAATACTTATACTTATTTCAATACTTATTCCTATTTTCAATTTACAATTACAATATCCATAAACATATCTATAAACATATTCATATTTTTATCTATATCTACATTTACATTTACATCCACATCTATATCTATATACCTCTACATACTTTATATCTTTACAACATATACATAATATACACATATAATATCTATATTATTACTATAGAATATATACATCATATCCATCATATACATCATATATACAATATACATCATATACATTATATACATTATGTACATTATATACATCATATATATTTTATACATTTTATATATCATATACATTTTATACAAATATTATTTATCATTATCATCATTATTTTTATTATCATATACATTATATAGGAATATAATATAATTTTTCCTTATCTTATTTATTTATTATATTTTATTATATTTTACACTTACTACTTTTCACTTAATACTTACCACTTACTACTTACCACTTACACTACATATCTATTCTATAGGGAATAGATATAATATATATTTATCTATTTATATATTTATATATTTATATATATTATTTATTATACTATATTTATACTATGTTATATATATACTTATTATTATTCTAATACTAATATTTATTATTATTTGAATACTTATTATTATTCTTATTATTATTATAATACTAATACTAATACTAATACTAGTTATTAGATAGTTAGAGATCACTTAACCCTAGCTATATTATATTCTATATATTTAGATTATGTATTATATAGTATTATATGGGTAGAAGGATGGGTTCATATACATTATTATATATTGGGTATACATATCTATCTTATAAGTACTATATACTATTATTATTTATTATACAATATATATACATTATTATATATTACTATATATTTATATTATATATTTATATTATATACATTATTATATATTACTATATATTTTATACTACTCTCCTTATCTTACCTTTAAAACCTAAAGCATGGATTCATCTTTCATTGTTATATATACTCTTAGGCGTTTACAACTTATCTTATCTATTTATAGAATATATTCTAAAAGAATATATAAATATTCTTTATTATACAATCCTATTTATTTCAGATACTATATATCAATATATTCTTTATATAGATTTATATTTATTTATATTTATTTATACTTTTTATACTATATACCATTTTTATTACATTAGAACTATACAATAGTATATATATATATATACTCCATATTATATATAGATCTTATACATACTTCTTATATAGTAATTACTATATTAATAGGATTCTGAATATATCACTCATATATCACTCATATACCCATATACTTCTATATATCCATATACCCATATACTTCTATATACTATATATATCTCATATATCTCATATATATAATACACTACTATATCTCTCATTTATAAATATATATTATATATCTCATATTTATTATATATTAACAATATATTCACATATATATTATATTCATATTACATTTATTTTATAAAAATATATCTCTACAATATTATTCACGTACTTACATTTCTCTCATATTTTTATTATCTATATTATATTACTTAGATAAAATATATCTCTACAATATTATTCACGTACTATATATATCTCATATATTTTATATATCTTATTTTTTGATATTATTAGATATTTTTAGAAAAAAGAAAAGAAAAAAAAAAAATAAGAAAAGAAAAGAAAAGATATCTTTTAGAAAGATATAAAATATAGCTCTACAATATTATTCACGTATTATCTTTATATCTCTTATATTTTTATATCTTTTAATATTATTATTAATACTTTTTATTTATTTTGTTATTATCGTTTTATACTCAGAGGATTATGTTGATGGGATATTTATAGGAGAGCCGTCTTTCTACTTACTCATTTATTCATATATATCTATTACATTTACATTTACATTTACATTTATCTTATCTTCTATTTATAGAACATAACTATTTATAGTACAGTACTATTTATAGTACTATTTATAGTACATTACTATTTCTATTTATATTACTTTAAAAAACTTCTCCTATAAGTTTGGTATTCAAAGAGTATTTCTATATTCTATTTACTTATATATTCTATATAATCTATTCTATAGAATATAATAATATTATTTATTATATAATAATATATACTTCTATATACTATATATCCTTCTAGAATATTATTCTATATACTATAAACTTATATTTTATATTCCAAATATTATTGATACTTCTATATTTTATTCTAGATTATTCATACTTCTATATTTTATTCTATATTCTAAATATAAAATAAATATTATTGATACGATACTTTACACTTTACTTCTATAGTAAATATACTTATATATTATAAATATTCTAAATAGTTGAAATATTCTATATAGTACAGTACATCGATCTGATCTATATAGTAGTAATATTCTATTTATTATAAATATACTATATAGTAGTAATATACTTTACTTATATATTAGATCTATATAGTGTAAATATTCTAATTCTATATAGTGTAAATATTCTATATTATATAGTAGTAATATTCTATATATTCTATACTATATATTCTATATAAAATATACTTTTCTATTCTTATATTCTATATAAAATATACTTTTATTCTATATAAAATATACTTTTCTATACTTTTATTCTATATATTCTATACTTTTCTATTCTTTTATTCTATATAAAATATACTTTTTATAAACTTCTCCTATAAGTTTCGCATTCAACATCCTCATTACTTAAATACTTATACACACTACTTACAAACTTTCCATCCATACTTACACTCTCTTATTTATTCATACTATTTATACTAGTATACTATTATACTATTTATACTATTATACTATTACTACTCAACTGAAAGAAGGAATCGAACCTTCAACATACAAATATGAATCGTATAGTTTTACCATTTAACCTATTTCAGCATTTTATTACCTTTTACTTATTATCCATTATATATAATTATTACAACAAACCCAAACCCTACAACAAACCCAAACCCTTATTTATTTTTAGTATTATACTATTTATAAATAGAATATTATTTCAAATATTTATATTATTACCATACCATACTATTTATTATTTTATTTAGATAATTCTAATTACGAATAGATATATTTAGATATTTAGATATTTTTATATTTATATATTTATTACAAATAGAATTCTATATCATAATTCAAGAAATAAAAAATTGAATTAGGTAAATAGATAGTATATATACATATATATAAATTATAAAATAAATTATTATTATTATTATTAATAAAGTAACTAGAATATTTTTATTACCGTTCTATTCTAATTTATATAATACTTATTTAATGAAACTATAGTAAGAAAATTTATGGATAACTTATATTATAATCATATTAGTTAAATAGAATTAAATTATCTTCTTATTACTTTTAGAACTATTTATAGAAAATATATCTTATTATTTATATAAATAATATAGGTATTTAAATAATAATTAAATTAAAATTAAATTAAAATTAAATTAAAATTAAAATTAGATTTATATTTATCCTATTGTAGTAATATTTATAATATATTATGTATAATATGTACAATCTTATTTTCTTCTATTAATATAAATTATATTATATAGTATCATAATAGTATTCTAATAATATATATATATATATTCTTATAATTAATAACTTAAATATATCTTTTTTATATTCATTCTTATTTTAGGTAAATCTAGCTCATCTGGTAGAGCACTGATCTGTGGATTCAGTGGGTTTGGTTCAAGTCCAAAGTTTTACCCTTACTTTAATATAGTTTATATATATTATATAGAATTATTTCATAATATTGATTTATTAATAGTAAGAATAATGTTTTATATATTAAATAAATTTTACTAATTAACTTAAATTAAATTAACAAAATTCAATATTTATTATTATTTATTAATAAGAATGAACTTTTATATAGAGCTCTTATTTTTCGTTATTATAATAGTTAATAATAATATAAGGTAAGTTTGTAATCGTCTTTATAATAATTATTAATATTTTACATCTTATAGTACAATATATTAATATTTTAGATAATATTATAGATAACTATTATTCTACTTATATATTTATCTAAAATATTGGTGGATTATTATAATAATATAATGAATATCTCAATAAAATAAATAGTATTTATCTATAAATTATAAATTAGTTTTATTAAGTAAAAATTCTAATAGTTAGGTTATTAAGATTATGATATACATAAGTGTATATTAGGAAATTCTAAAATAAGATATTATTATAAATAAATTAAATTAAAGATAATTTAGTAAAAGTAAAGAAAATAAAGAATGTATTATTATATTAATAACTTAATAATAATATATTTGTAATAAATAACTATAATAATATTAATAAAATAATAAAATATATCTATTATTTATATAACATATTATATATATATATTAAATATAAATTATTATATAAAATATGTTAATATTTAATTAATAAATATTGTATTATTTAAATAGATTAATTTAATTAATAACAAAATTTAGATTATAAATAACTAACTAGTAATAAATTAATAAATCTCTTTTTACTAAAAGGTATCTTTATATTTTACTATAGAATAGTAATATATATATATATATGATATGAACATTGAATATCTATTAGTATAATATTACAATACTATTAATTATTAATTTAATTATTTTATCTTATCTTTAGTAAATTAATTAAATTAATAACAATTATTTCTTAATTATAATTTATCATAATTATTACATTATTTATTAAATTAAAAATAATAATTGAAGTAGAAAATAAAATCATTATTATAAATTATATTAGAATTCTCTATTAATTTTTCACTTATCATTAATAAGATTCTTTCTATTTAGTAAATATATTTTATAACATTTTAAGATTAGTAATTAATTTATAATTTAATAGAAGTAAAGTTAAATAATAATAATACTAGTTATTCTAATACTTTATCTACTAATACTAGTAATTCTAATACTTTATCTACTAATAGTTTAATAGAATAGTTATTAATAAAATAGGATTACAAGAAGGAGAGGAAGAATTATGATATAGAATTCTATTTGTAATAAATATATAAATATAAAAATATCTAAATATCTAAATATATCTATTCGTAATTAGAATTATCTAAATAAAATAATAAATAGTATGGTATGGTAATAATATAAATATTTGAAATAATATTCTATTTATAAATAGTATAATACTAAAAATAAATAAGGGTTTGGGTTTGTTGTAGGGTTTGGGTTTGTTGTAATAATTATATATAATGGATAATAAGTAAAAGGTAATAAAATGCTGAAATAGGTTAAATGGTAAAACTATACGATTCATATTTGTATGTTGAAGGTTCGATTCCTTCTTTCAGTTGAGTAGTAATAGTATAATAGTATAAATAGTATAATAGTATACTAGTATAAATAGTATGAATAAATAAGAGAGTGTAAGTATGGATGGAAAGTTTGTAAGTAGTGTGTATAAGTATTTAAGTAATGAGGATGTTGAATGCGAAACTTATAGGAGAAGTTTATAAAAAGTATATTTTATATAGAATAAAAGAATAGAAAAGTATAGAATATATAGAATAAAAGTATAGAAAAGTATATTTTATATAGAATAAAAGTATATTTTATATAGAATATAAGAATAGAAAAGTATATTTTATATAGAATATATAGTATAGAATATATAGAATATTACTACTATATAATATAGAATATTTACACTATATAGAATTAGAATATTTACACTATATAGATCTAATATATAAGTAAAGTATATTACTACTATATAGTATATTTATAATAAATAGAATATTACTACTATATAGATCAGATCGATGTACTGTACTATATAGAATATTTCAACTATTTAGAATATTTATAATATATAAGTATATTTACTATAGAAGTAAAGTGTAAAGTATCGTATCAATAATATTTATTTTATATTTAGAATATAGAATAAAATATAGAAGTATGAATAATCTAGAATAAAATATAGAAGTATCAATAATATTTGGAATATAAAATATAAGTTTATAGTATATAGAATAATATTCTAGAAGGATATATAGTATATAGAAGTATATATTATTATATAATAAATAATATTATTATATTCTATAGAATAGATTATATAGAATATATAAGTAAATAGAATATAGAAATACTCTTTGAATACCAAACTTATAGGAGAAGTTTTTTAAAGTAATATAAATAGAAATAGTAATGTACTATAAATAGTACTATAAATAGTACTGTACTATAAATAGTTATGTTCTATAAATAGAAGATAAGATAAATGTAAATGTAAATGTAAATGTAATAGATATATATGAATAAATGAGTAAGTAGAAAGACGGCTCTCCTATAAATATCCCATCAACATAATCCTCTGAGTATAAAACGATAATAACAAAATAAATAAAAAGTATTAATAATAATATTAAAAGATATAAAAATATAAGAGATATAAAGATAATACGTGAATAATATTGTAGAGCTATATTTTATATCTTTCTAAAAGATATCTTTTCTTTTCTTTTCTTATTTTTTTTTTTTCTTTTCTTTTTTCTAAAAATATCTAATAATATCAAAAAATAAGATATATAAAATATATGAGATATATATAGTACGTGAATAATATTGTAGAGATATATTTTATCTAAGTAATATAATATAGATAATAAAAATATGAGAGAAATGTAAGTACGTGAATAATATTGTAGAGATATATTTTTATAAAATAAATGTAATATGAATATAATATATATGTGAATATATTGTTAATATATAATAAATATGAGATATATAATATATATTTATAAATGAGAGATATAGTAGTGTATTATATATATGAGATATATGAGATATATATAGTATATAGAAGTATATGGGTATATGGATATATAGAAGTATATGGGTATATGAGTGATATATGAGTGATATATTCAGAATCCTATTAATATAGTAATTACTATATAAGAAGTATGTATAAGATCTATATATAATATGGAGTATATATATATATATACTATTGTATAGTTCTAATGTAATAAAAATGGTATATAGTATAAAAAGTATAAATAAATATAAATAAATATAAATCTATATAAAGAATATATTGATATATAGTATCTGAAATAAATAGGATTGTATAATAAAGAATATTTATATATTCTTTTAGAATATATTCTATAAATAGATAAGATAAGTTGTAAACGCCTAAGAGTATATATAACAATGAAAGATGAATCCATGCTTTAGGTTTTAAAGGTAAGATAAGGAGAGTAGTATAAAATATATAGTAATATATAATAATGTATATAATATAAATATATAATATAAATATATAGTAATATATAATAATGTATATATATTGTATAATAAATAATAATAGTATATAGTACTTATAAGATAGATATGTATACCCAATATATAATAATGTATATGAACCCATCCTTCTACCCATATAATACTATATAATACATAATCTAAATATATAGAATATAATATAGCTAGGGTTAAGTGATCTCTAACTATCTAATAACTAGTATTAGTATTAGTATTAGTATTATAATAATAATAAGAATAATAATAAGTATTCAAATAATAATAAATATTAGTATTAGAATAATAATAAGTATATATATAACATAGTATAAATATAGTATAATAAATAATATATATAAATATATAAATATATAAATAGATAAATATATATTATATCTATTCCCTATAGAATAGATATGTAGTGTAAGTGGTAAGTAGTAAGTGGTAAGTATTAAGTGAAAAGTAGTAAGTGTAAAATATAATAAAATATAATAAATAAATAAGATAAGGAAAAATTATATTATATTCCTATATAATGTATATGATAATAAAAATAATGATGATAATGATAAATAATATTTGTATAAAATGTATATGATATATAAAATGTATAAAATATATATGATGTATATAATGTACATAATGTATATAATGTATATGATGTATATTGTATATATGATGTATATGATGGATATGATGTATATATTCTATAGTAATAATATAGATATTATATGTGTATATTATGTATATGTTGTAAAGATATAAAGTATGTAGAGGTATATAGATATAGATGTGGATGTAAATGTAAATGTAGATATAGATAAAAATATGAATATGTTTATAGATATGTTTATGGATATTGTAATTGTAAATTGAAAATAGGAATAAGTATTGAAATAAGTATAAGTATTGATATTTCAATAGAAATAAGTATAAGTATTGATATTGAAATAGGAATAAGTATGATATTAAAAATCTCGTTCCTATATAAAAATAATAATTATAAATAATAATAAATATATAAAAATAATAATAATAATAAATATATAAAAATAATAATATGAAGTATGCAATAAAAGATCTCGTTCCTATATAATTTATAATGGAAGATATATAATATATAATATATAATAAGAATATAAAATATTCTATAAAATAATATAATATTGTATAATAAAATAATATTGTATAATAAAATAAAATAGAATATAATATAAATAATATAAAATAAAATAAAATAAAAAGATCTCGTTCCTATAAAATAATCTATGCAAAATATAGAATGGTAGATATGTATATTATGTATATAATACAAATCTAAAATATAGAATGGTAGATATGTATATTATATATATAATGGAAGATATGTATATAATGGTAGATATGTATTAGAATAATATGAATAATATTCTAATATGAATAATATGAATAATATAAATATTCTAAATAATATGAATAATAATAAATATGAGAGATATGATAGATATAAATAAATAAATAATAATAAATAATAATAAATATGATAGATATGATAGATATTCTAAATAATAATAATAAGAATAATAATAAATAATAATAAATAATAAGTAAAATAATAAATATAAAGATTGAATATAAATAAAGAATAATTTAAGAAATAAGTATTAGTATATAAATAGTAGTAGGTTAGTAATAGAGTAGTGGTGAAAAATGTATAAAGTAGGGGTTATAGAGTAAGGGAAAGGAGTAAATGATAAGGGTAAGTAAAGGGTAGTAGTAGTATTCGTAATTGTGAATAATTTATAGGAGAAGTTTAAAAATAACAATGAAATGAAATGAAATAGAAATTTGAATTGTAATTGTAATTCTAATTGTAATTGTAATAGTAATAGTAATTGTAATTGTAATTGTAATTGTAATTGTAATAGTAATACGAATAGTAATACGAATACTAATTAAAAATCAAATTCCTCTCCTATATAATAAATATTCTAATTCTTCTAATAATAATAATTATAAAATAACTCTCCTTAACTCTCCTTAACTCTCCTTTCCTCTTCTATATAATAAAATAAATATTCTAATTCTTCTATATAATAAAATAAATATTCTAATTCTTCTTCTATATAATAAATATTCTTCTTCTTCTTCTTCTTATATTAATATTAATATGAATAATGAATAATGAATAATTCATTCATTAATAAAAATTAAATAAATAAATTGATAAAATAAAATTCCTCTCTTATATAATAAATAGAATAAATTTCTCATCTCATAAAATAAAATAAAATAAAATAAAATAAAATAAAATAAAATTCCTCTCCTATATAATAAATAGAATAAATTAATTAATAAAATAGTATTCATATTCGTATTCTTATTACTATCCCTATTCCTATTAGAATTACTATTCTTATTACTATTCCTATTCTTATTACTATTCCTATTCGTATTCTTATTACTATTAGTATAGTATAGTATAGTATAGTATAGTATAGTATACTATTTATACTATTCAATCTACTCTTAATGAAGATGGTATTCCATTACTTACTTTTACTTCTATTCTGAGAGGTGTAAGTGTAACTATTTAAATATCCATTGTTAAGACTAAAGAATATTGATATTATATTGATATTCGTATTCCATTGTTAAGAGTACAAAATATACGTATTCTATTTTACGAAATAGAATAATATATTACTATAATATATTACTAAAATATATCCCTAATTCTGTTTCTGTAAGGGGAAATAAGTAAAGTATTAATTAAATAGAATAGTTATAATAAGAATTCCAATAATAATAATAAATAAATAAAACTATTTGTAAAAATAATTGTAAATATAGAATATATAGAATAAATATTACAATTCCAAATAATAAATGAAATACTTACTCCACTAATAACATAAATAGAATATATATATATTCCAAATTATGAGAACAGGATCATGAATGAAACCATTAGAGCAAATAGCCCTGTAGCTTCTGATAGAGCAAATCCAAGAACAGCGTATTGGAATAGTTGAGCTTTAACAGAAGGGTTTCGAGATGTACCTTGGATAAGAGCATAGAATACAATAGCTACTCCAATTCCTGCACCAGCAAGAGCAATAGTAGCAATTCCAGCTCCGATGTATTTAGCAGCACCAAGCATTATGAATAATAAATAATATAAGTCTATGGTATAATATAAATAGTTTAATTCTAAATATAAATAATAAACCACAAACAGGTAAACAATAAGTATAAATATGAAGTGAAAGATATAGTGAAATGACTAAAATGAATATAAATAAATGTTAATGAATGTTCGTTCGTTACCTATAGTGTATAGTGTATAGTGTATAGTGTATAGTGTATAGTGTATAGTGTATAGTGTATAGTGTATAGTGTATAGTGTATAGTGTATAGTCTATAGTCTATAGTATATAGTATATTAGGTAAAAGATACAAATAAAGTAATTTAATCCAATAAATAGGAAGGATCAATCACGAATCACCAATGACCAATCTCCAATAACTTATAACCAATGACCAATCTCCAATAACTTATAACCAATGGTTCTTGTTCTTTCTATCTCCAATGACCTATCTCGTATCTCCAATGACCAATGTCCAATGTTTTTGTTCTATTTCCAATCTTGTATTTTCAATATCCAATATCGGATATTCAATGTCTAATGAGGGATAATCAATGATCAATGATAAATCACGAATGTTGTTCTGTTCTATCTTGTACTTGTACTTGTACTTGTAGTAGTTGTACTTGTACTTGTAGTAGTAGTAGTAGTAGTAGTAGTAGTAGTAGTAGTAGTAGTAGTAGTAGTAGTAGTAGTAGTAGTAGTAGTAGTAGTAATGATAAAATTCCTCTCCTATATATTAATTATACAGCTCTAAGAATAAGAATAATTCTAATACTAAGAATAATTCTAATACTAATAATAAGAATAATTCTAATACTAAGAATAATTCTAATACTAATAATTCTAATAATTATACAGCTCTAAGAATAAGAATAATTCTAATACTAAGAATAAGAATAATTCTAATACTAATAATAAGAGTAAATGAATAAATAAGACCTCCACTTTTCCAGTAAGCTCCTTCTCTAATAATAAAATAATGTGAATAAATACAATACAATACAATACAATATAATACAATATAATACAATACAATACAATATAATACAATATAATACAATACTATATAATACAATATAATACAATACAATACTATATTATCTCTTCTCTTCTCTTCTCTTCTCTTCTCTTCTCAAATCTTCTGTTATCTTCTATTTCTATAACTATTACTATTTCTTTCTATAACTATATAACTATTTCTTCTGTTCTGTTCTGTTCTGTTCTGTTCTGTTCTGTTATCTTATCTTCTAATAATAAAATAATGTGAATAAATAGTATATCGAATTCAGATTCAGATTCAGATTCCGATTTTGATTGTGATTGTGATTCTGGTTCTGATTCTTATTCTGATTCTTATTCTGATTCTTATTCTGATTATTATGATAAAACTCCTCTCCTATATAATAATAATAATTCCACCAGCTCTAATAATACAGCTCTAATAATAATAAGAATAATTGTTATAATAACAGTAAATAACATCTCAACTACCTCAACTATCTATACTACCTCAACTACCTCAACTATCTATACTACCTCAACTACCTCAACTACCACCAGCTCTAATAATAAAATTTCAATAATGTGAATAAATAAATAAATAGTAAATATAAGTTAAGTTATGAATAAAGATAAAGATAAATATAGAGATAAAGATAAAGATAAAGATAAAGATAAATAGAAATAGAAATAGAAATAGAAATCTCAATTCAATATAAAATCAAATTCCTCTCCTATATAATTATTAGGAATATAGAATAATACAGCTCTAATAATAATAATAATAATTAGAATAATAAGAATGAAATAATAATAAGAATAATTAGAATGAAATAATAATAAGAATAATAAGAATAATTAGAATAATTAGAATAATAAGAATAATAAGAATAAATTCCTCTCCTATATTTTATTTATTGAATAAATGTCTAGAAATCTAAATCTTAATCTAAATCTTAAATAAATCTTAATCTAAATCTTAAATAAATCTTAATCTTAAATAAATCTTAATCTTAAATAAATCTTAATTAATGAATTCATAAATTTCATTTCATAAATTCCTCTCCTATATAATAATTAGAATAATGTTCTATATAAATTCTAAATCGAAATAGAAATACAAATAGAAATACAAATAGAAATACAAATACAAATAGAAATACAAATACAAATACAAATACAAATACAAATAGAAATACAAATACAAATACAAATACAAATCGAAATACAAATACAAATAGTTATATAAATAGAAATCTTAATCTTACTATAAATTCAATTCCTCTAAAATCTCAAATTCAATTTAAAATTAAATCCCTCCCCTATATTATTTATTCATTTAGAGAAATCCCTTTTAATACCCTATATATATATTCTCTATATATACTAGAAATAGAACCATTTTAGTATAATTTAAGAGAATTCTAAAATAGTAATTATCTCACTTTATTACCAGTACATAACCAAATATTTATATTCCCATTACTATCACCATTACTATCACCATTACTATTTGTATTTCCATTCCCATTACCATTACTATTACCATTACCATTACATTCCCATTCCCATTACCATTAGCATCTTGGAGGACTCGAACCCTCAATCCCCTAATCCGAAGTTAGGTGCTTTAACCTATTTAGCTAAAGATGCTATGCTATCTTTATACTCCTTTCTTTAGACTCCTTTACTTTTATACTTTATTTATTATTTATACTTTATAGACTTTATATAGTTTATATACTTTATACTATACTTTATACTATACTTTATACTATACTTTATACTATACTTTATACTATACTTTATACTATACTTTATAGACTTTATAGACTTTATAGACTTCTATAGACTTCTATAGACTTCTATACTTCTATAAAAATAGTAATTCATAATGTAAGCTGTAAGCTGTAAGCAATGGGACTTGAACCCATACAGTTTTTCACCACTATTTCCTAAGAATAGCTTGTCTACCAATTTCAACATGCTTACTTCCACTCTAGATTAATACTATTCATTATCTATGTAAAATTTAAAGAAAGAAAGAAGATTATTAGATTATAATTAATATTTTAATATAGATTCGATTGATTCGATTTTTAGAAAGATTTGAAGAGAAAGATTAAAAGTAAAGAAATAAATAAATTAAGATTCTGTTATCTTATGTTATCTAATCTTATCTTATCTTATCTTATTTTATTCTATTCTATACAATTCAATTATATTCAATTAAATTGAATATAATTATTCTATGAAATTCTATTCTATGAAATTCTATTATATTCTATAAAAGAAAATTCTATTCCTATATTGGTTATATGTTATATGTTATATCTTATATTTATATTTCTCTTATCTTTAAAAATATATTTCTATTTCTTATGTTATCTTATCTTATCTTATCTAATCTTATCTAATCTAATCTAATCTTCTCTAATCTTATCTAATCTAATCTTCTATAACTATAACTATAACTATTACTATTACTATTTCTTTCTATAACTATTTATGTTATCTAATCTTATCTAATCTTCTGTAATCTTCTGTAATCTTATATCTTATCTTCTCAAATCTTATGTTATCTTATCTAATCTTATCTTTAAAAATATATTTCTATTTCTTATGTTATCTTATGTTATCTAATCTTCTGTTATCTTTCTGTAATCTAATCTTCTGTAATCTTCTGTAATCTTCTGTAATCTTCTGTAATCTTCTCTTATCAAATCTCAGAATGTTATATTCTCTTATTTTTACC